TCATTTTTTTCAATATTAATATAATACATATATTGTTATTTTGTCAAGCCAACTATCCTCTATTCTAATATTCTTCTTTATCTCCTCAGATAGGGATTGAACCTATGGCCAATCGGTTAACAGCCGACCGCTCTACCACTGAGCTACTGAGGAATTTTTTTTTCTTTTTAATATAATTCTTTTTATTAAATGCAATTACCCGGAGTCGAACCGAGACGGGTTTTTATCCATAAGCCCCTCAAGCTTACATGTCTACCTATTTCATCATAATTGCTGGATATTTGGATTACTTTTTCTAATAGCATAAATAAATTAAACTTTTCTTGAATAATATTCAACTACTAAAAGTTCATTTAATTTAAGTTGAACTGAATCGCGAGGTATTAAATTCGTAATAACAGCTTCTATATTATTTTCTGTTTCTTTAAAAGAAGCAAATGAAGAGCTATCAATATTAGTACTTCCTAAATTTGATATAATTAATGGTTGAGATCGTTTAATTATCGAAATATTATCATTAATTTTACAGCTATAACTTGGAATATTCATACTCTTTTGGTTAACAATAATATGACCATGATTAATAAGCTGACGTGCCGCTGGAATAGTAGGCGCAAACCCTAATCGATAAATTATATTATCTAAACGCATTTCTAAAAGTTGTAACAAAATCTCTCCTGTAGAACCTTTTTTACGACGAGCTTTTTGTATATAATTTATTAATTGTCGCTCATGAACTCCATAATTAAATTTCAGTTTTTGCTTTTCTTTAAGACGAATAGCATATGATGTTTCTCGATATTGTTTTTGAAACCCTGCCATTTTTTTTTTACCGTGTTGTCCTGGTGGCATCCTTCTTGTAATTTCTTTTTGTGAAAATCCAGGTAATTCCCCTAAACGACGCAAAATGCGTAATCTTGGGCCTCTATAACGTGACATATTAAAAAAGTATAACTAATTATTTTTGTATTGATTCATAACGTGCTTTTGCAAGCTTATATTGAAAAATAGCATTAATTCGCTGTTTTTCAGTTTCTGCACTTTCTAAACTACTTTTTGCTTTTTGAAATTCTAAATTATATTGTGAAATATTTAAATTATTCGAAACTTCAACAATATTTGCTAAAATATGAACATTATTTTGCTTTATAATAGCAAATCCTCCAAAAATAATATAAGAAATAATTTCTTCTTCGCTAAAAACAGAAATTACTCCAATATCCAAAGCTGTCATAAATGATGCATGATTCTTTAATATAGAGATACATCCTGTGGTAGTTGGAAGGTTTATTTTTTTTGCGTTATTTTTACAAAAAAAACCATCAAGTGTTAAAATTTTAATTACTATCGTCATATATATATTTTGTAAAAGCTTCTTCAAGTTTTCCAATTAAATAAAAATAATGTTCTGACAAATGATCTAACTTTCCAGATAATAAAAAATTAAATCCTGCAATAGTATTTTCTAAACTTACATATCTTCCTGATAATCCAGTAAAAGCTTCTGCAACAAAAAAAGGCTGTGATAAAAAACGTTCTATTTTTCTAGCACGTGAAACAATCAGTTTATCTTCAGGCGATAATTCATCCAAGCCTAAAATCGCAATAATATCTTGTAATTCTTTGTAACGTTGTAATGTTTGTTTAACTCGTTGCGCGCAATTATAATGATACTCTCCAACTATATGTGGTTGTAACATTATTGATGTTGAAGCTAATGGATCTATAGCAGGATATATTCCTTTAGATGCTAAATTTCTCGAAAGAACTGTAGTTGCATCTAAATGTGCAAAAGTTGTAGCTGGGGCCGGATCAGTTAAATCATCAGCTGGTACATATACAGCTTGAATAGAAGTAATACTTCCATCTTTAGTTGATGTAATACGCTCTTGCAAAGCACCCATTTCAGAAGCAATAGTTGGTTGATAGCCAACAGCAGATGGAATTCGACCCAATAATGCTGAAACTTCTGAACCCGCTTGAACAAATCTAAAAATATTATCAATAAATAATAAAACATCTTGACCAGAAATATCTCGAAAATATTCAGCCATCGTTAGGGCTGTTAATGCGACTCTCATTCGTGCACCTGGGGGTTCATTCATTTGGCCATAAACTAATGCTACTTTAGAATTAGACAAATTTGATTCATCAATAATCCCAGATTCTTTCATTTCCATATATAAATCATTTCCTTCACGTGTTCTTTCCCCTACTCCAGCAAAAACAGAAACTCCGCCATGTGCTTTTGCAATATTATTAATTAATTCCATAATTAATACTGTTTTACCAACACCAGCACCTCCAAATAATCCTATTTTACCACCCCGTCGAAACGGAGTTAATAAATCAATTACTTTAATACCTGTTTCAATAATTGAAAGTTTTGTATCCAAATTTATAAATTGAGGGGCTGGCCGGTGAATAGGAAATTTTTTCGATTTTTCTAATAAAGATAAATTATCAATAGGTTCACCTAACACATTAAATATTCGCCCTAAAGTACATTTTCCAACAGGAACACATAAAGCCGCGCCTGTATCTTTGACTTTCATACCACGTTTTAATCCTTCAGTAACATTTAGAGCAATTGCTCGAACTTTATTATTACCTATTAATTGTTGTACCTCACAAATAACATGAGAACCTTCTTTATTCTCTTGTTCCTCTTTGTAAATGATTAAAGCATTGTATATTTTAGGTACATGATTTTCTGGAAAAAGAATATCTAGAACAGGACCAATGATTTGTGTAATAACTCCAAAGTGAGTAGTTTGATTTTTTTCTGAAATAGTCATACTTTAAAATTTTTTTTTTAATTTTCCTTATATTTTTTATAAAGTCTAAAAAGCGTTGAAAAGTAAGAATATTAATATACTACTAGTATATTAATGTTAAGAAAAATTTATGGGATATCGCCAAGTGGTAAGGCAGCGGGTTTTGATCCCGCCACTCGGAGGTTCGAGTCCTTCTATCCCAGTTATAAAATTTTGAATCTCCATAGCCGAGATAGCTCAGTTGGTTAGAGCAGAAGACTGAAAATCTTTGTGTCACCAGTTCAAATCTGGTTCTTGGCAATAAAATAATTACATTCTATATTTTTGAAATAATATTAATAACCTAACATATTCAATTTGAATATATTGAAGACTTACTTTTTTATAAGAGTTTAATATAAAAAACAAAAAACACCGTTGTTCTGCCTTTGATAATTTTTTAAATTTGAAATTTTTCAAATTTATAGAATTCTTTAAAATTTTTTTGGTTTTTTTATGCATATCATATTGTTCTTCCACTAAAATATTTAAAAATTGATAAAATTTCAAATCGAAGGCTTTTTTAGATAAAATTCGTATTTTAGTAAAAATCTTATGTCTAATATTATTTCGTGAAAAAATTAAGCTGTTATTACTCGAATCTACAATTATTGGAATAGAATAATAACTTATTAATTTTAAAATATCATTACGATGATATGTAATTAAAGGTCTATATAATTTCATAAAAAATATAGCTTTTTTATATTTATAAGAAAAGCCTAAATAAATAAAATTTTTTTTTAGAATTTTAGTATAATAAATAGTGTTGTTTAAATCTAAASWWTKMAAYTSAWAARRAAATAAAAACACATTACTCTCTTTTTTTTTTTTTAGAATTTTTTTTTTTCGATAAAATTTTTTTGGTTTAAGAAACTTTTGTGATATTGTTTTATTAATTTTAGTTTTTGATAAAAAAGAAAAAAATTTTTTATTAAAAAGATTAATAAAAAAAGGATTTTTTATTTTCTTATGAGTTTCAAACTCAGATAAACCTTGTGGGCTAGATCCTCGAATTAAATTAAAAAAAGCTGTTTCCAAATAATCTGTTGCTGTATGTCCTATTAAAAGATTAGTACAATGTTCAATGTTTAAAATTCTATAATAACAAAATTTCCGCCATTTCCGCGCATTTAACTCATTTTTAATAAAATCTTCTGTAATACTAATGGTTAAAGATTTTTCAAAAAAAAAAGCTAATTTAAAAATTTGTTTGCAAGAAAAGAAATTAGAAATTTGCCATAAATGATGACAATATAAAAAATGACAATTTATTGTATTAATATTTTGTAAATGTATTAATAAAAAAAATAAAAACATTGAATCTTGCCCACCTGAAATCGTACAAAGATTATTTGAAAAATCTTTCGAAAATTTTGAAGTAAAATGACTTATTAGATAATGTAAAAAATTAAAAAGTTTTTTAGTCATAAAAATAGAATAATAGAAATAATAAGAAAACCTTTTTTTTGAGCTACCCGGGAGTCGAACCCGGAGCTTGTCGGTTAAAAGCCGAATACTCTACCATTGAGTTAGTAACCCTACTTCTTTGTATTAATCTTAATTATTATTTATTAATTAAATAATAAAAATACTGCTAATCGGATTTGAACCGATATAGAGAATACTCTGTAACTTTTTGAAAGTTATGTGTATACCAATTCCACCATAGCAGCTTTTTTATAAACCTTATATTATTTAAAATAATAGGCGAACGACGGGAATCGAACCCGCGATAGGTGGAGCCACAGTCCACTGCCTTACCACTTGGCTACGCACGCCAGCGGATAGCGGGAATTGAACCCGCACCTCTTGCTTGGAAGGCAAGGGCACTACCTTTATGCAATATCCGCAAATTTGTTTAAATTTTTTAGTTATTAGTTAATAAACTATTCTAAATTGTTTTCTTTATTTGGATCTTTTTTCTCAATTTCATGAGATTTTGATTCTTGTTCTTTTTTGTTTATTTTTTTTGAAAAAATATAGTTATTTTTTTTTATTATATTTGGATAATATGTATTCAGTATATGAGTACCTAATCGTTTTTTATTTTGATTAGAATCTTGTTCTTTTAATAAAACCTCTTGATCAGACTGTTCGTTATTGTCAATAATTGTGGTATTTTGATCATTTGCTTCTGTGTCTACATTTACTTCTTCATTCTTAATTTCAAAGTCATGAGGCTCTCCTAACATACCAGCTATATCAAGCCAATGAATTTTTGGTTTTGCTGAATTAATTCCCCATGATTTATATAAAATTTTATATTTTGGTAAAGGGCCTATTTCTATTTCAGTATTAAGTAGATCTTCTTTTAAATTATCACAGTTTATACCATAATTTTTGCAAATTTCATAAATAGTATATTCACGCAAAATTTCATCAGAAGTTAACACATATGCAAAATGATCAAGCAATTCACGATATTCATTTAATACAACAAATGCTAAATTAAAAGATTCCATAAATATTGAATGCATTTGATAATCACGAACTAACGCTGAAAATTCAGGCATATTTATAATTGTTGAAATTTTTTCTAATGCAAGATTTCGATGAAATGTTTTATCTGGTGGAACCCAATGCACATTAAAGCGCCATTCTTCAGGATCATCTAACCAAAGATCAAACCATTTTTGTATTTCGCCTATTAAATATTTATCATGAATTTTCATTTGCCACCAGCTTAATGGGAATCGTGTTTGCGGGTTTTTATCTGCATGATCGCCTAATAAATTAATAGCTGTTGGTGTTTTTTCATAAACTTGCGAATACTCATGCATATATTGTTCCCTTACATCAGAGAATTCTCTATCATTATAGCGAAGATCTATTGGGGGATATTCTTGAAAAAGAATATTTCGATCATATAAATGCCATTGATCTATTAATAAATTTACAAGCGTTTGAGCTACTTTCCAATCTTGTTTCCCCATATCAGAAATGTTTAAAGCATCAATATACTCCGTTTGATTTTGAAAAAATATATACTCACCTACTTTACCACCAAAAGCTCCAATTATTCTATGTTCTAATTCACCACGACACACATAACGAAGCCACTCGGTTTGAATAGTTTGAAGAATTTTATTATACCGAAGACTATTATGACGATACCATAAATAAACTACTCTTATAGGAGGATGATATTTTAAAAGAGTTCCAAGAAGAGCTTTTCCAGCTTGATAATAAGCATTTTGAAGTGTAGAATATGATAATTTTTGTTTAGATGCTGGTTTTTCAATACTAACTGTAGTGATTCTTTGAATTCCATATTCTATAGTTTCTAAAGAATGAATACTAGAATTAGATATTGCTTGTATACTGGATTCATTCATAATTGTTGCAATATCAGCAGCACTAAAACCATAAGTGACATTTACAAGATAATCCCATGGAACATTAGGATCTGCTCCTAAAGTTTCACTATAATATTTAAAAAGTTGTAATCGTTTTGCACTATTAGGTAATCCAATATGAATATGTTTATAAAAGCGTCCAGGTCGAAGTAACGCAGGATCTAAAACTTCCACTCTATTTGTAGCACCAATAATAACAACACCATCTCTAGGCACTGTGCCGTCTAATTCAATTAATAGTTTAGAAAGCATACCAATTCGATAATATTCTTTCTCATTTTTTTCGATTAAATAATTTTGAACATCTCTATTAATCGTCATGTGAAGGGCTTCTTTATTTTGTAATAACCGCGGATCAGTAATTTCCCCTAAAACACTAGGTAATTCTCTTTTTATATTTACATTAGAAGAGCGTCGTCCTGCTTCTTCATCATTAACAGAGTTATAAAAGTCTCCCTCACCCATAAGAAATGATCTTCTTTGCCCAATATTATCTATTTCATCAAGAAAAACAATACAAGGTGCTAATTTGCGAGCTTCTTGAAAGCAACGTTCAAGAGCTGCGGGCTCTTGACTTCCTTGCGCTGTCAATGTTAAAACAGGAACTTTTGCTTCATGAGCGAGAGCTTGTACTACTAAAGTTTTACCTGTACCAGGAGGCCCAACAAGTAATAAACTTGTAGATTCTTTTGCAAGAATTGGATCTGAAAGACCAAAACGTAAATAGAAAAAAGTATCTAAAAGTTTATGGCCATAATGCTCAAAACCAATAATATTATGAAATCTTTTAGTAAAGTCTCGAGCAACTCTAAAACCCGGATCTTTTTCTCCAATTAATATTTTTATTTCTTCTATAACCATTGGAGAAACTACTCCTCCTTCACTTAAAACATCAAGAACTGATGAAATAAATTCACGTGAATAGTTTAAAGCTGTTTCTTGTAGAAGTAAAAAACATAAATAAACAAAAGCTACTTGTGATATAACTAACCAACTATTAGCTGATAAAGGCTCCCATGCTTTTACAAAAGGAGAATATATAGTAAGTTTTCTTCTTTGCTCACGTTTTGGAAACAATGTAGCAATTGCTTTATTTCCAACCTCTTCTTCGAAATATCGAGTTGTTTCTAGATCAAAATTAAATGATGAAATTTTTCTAAATAAAGCTCGAGCTAATGGACTATAATCAATTTCATTAACAAGACCATATTCAAGAGTTGGAGCTTCTTTCGGTTTTGGTAAATATATATCAGCTGCAGGCAATTTTGTTATAACATATCCCATTAATTCGTTTGCATAAACTTCATCTTCAATACGAGTAGTATAGTCTTCCTTTTGTAATTCAGTAAGTGATGCGATTTCTTTTAAATGTTGAGAAAAATTAGTTACTGTCGGATAACGACTTACCCAACCATTAGAACTAATACCTATAAGCATTGCATATTTATTAGAAGGAATCGCAGGATTAGATACTAAAGACTCGGTTTCAACAACTTCATCAAAATATGGAAATATTTTCCAAATTTTGTTAGAACGTTCTGCTCGTGTTCTAGTTATAAAATCTAATTTTTCCTCAAATACTGCTTGTGCTAACATAGGATCTGTATGTCTTAACTGAATCATCGGCTTTTTTTCGATTTTACGCATAGCGTCGTCATTAAAAGCAACTTTTTCAGGAAGAAGTGGATTGTCAGGTGAATTGTAATTTAACAACCAAGTTCGAAGTGGACTTTCCTCAGGAGAAGAAGATTTTAATTTTTTAGAATCAGCTGACTCTTGTTTTGTAGTAAATCCTTTACCTGAAAAATAAGCCATAGGTGAAGGTATATTCAGCATTAATTTTCCATCTGAACGAGTTATGAAAGGTTTTGCATTTTTTATTGTATTATCAAAAATTATTCGAACATCGTTGTTTTCATTAACAGAAGCAGCAGGTCCTTTATAGCTGTCTTTTATAGCGAAAGGATAAAAATCTGTTGGTATTTCTTCTAAATCATCATCTAAATCATCTGGAGCTGCATCTACAGGAGCTCTGTACGGATTATAACTAGTAGACATATGATTTTTAAAACGAACACCTTTATAGATAATGCCTACATCTTGACGAAAAACTGTAGGAAGTTTATCAAACACTTCTGGTAAGTCATTCTTAAAAGGTTTATCTGCCGCAATTTTATAATTTTCTAAATCTGGTGCTTTTGGCAAATTCGGAATAAAAGATTTAGTAAACATAAGATTTTCTGGCAATTCAATTTTTATTAAAGTTGTTTTACGAGTTGGCAAAAAATAATCACGTATACGTTGTAAAAATACCTGCTCAATTTTTAAATCCGGATATCTATATCCAGATTTTTTTCGTAGTTGAATAGGTATCTTTGAATTTTGATTTTTCGTTTGAAAATTAAAAGAAGCATCTACATAACCTATAAATAATCTTTTATTTTTATTAAAATTCTTTTGTATTTTTAGTTGTATTTCAGGATTTTCAATAAAAGAAAAGTTTATATTGTTATATTTTTTTAAACTAGAATGAACTTTTAATTTTTTTTTTACTTTTCGCTTAGTATTTTGAATATTAGAAAAATTCAAAAATTTTCTAAAAATTCTTAATCTTTTTTTTCTCCGTTTAATTTTTTTGAGTTTTTTGAGTTTTCTAATTTCTGGATCTTTTACTTTTTTAGTATTCTTTTTTGATTTTTTTGTTTTACTAAAATTAAATATGTTCTTCCACTTTATTGCTAGAGTTTCTAAATTTTCAAAAATGAAACCTAATTTTAAAAAATCAAATCGATTATAATTTAATCTAAAAAAATCAAATTTGAATTTGTTTGGATTTTTAGCAACAAATTCTTGTAATGGTAAATTTTCTTCTAAATCTTCAGCTAAATCTTCCTCAAGAAGTTCTCCAGTTTCTATATATTTTTTAAAGTTAATTTGATTAAGTTCTTGCAATCTTGTCATTAATTTCAAAAACCCAGGTGTTTTTGCATAAAGATTTCTAATTTTTTGGTTGATTCGTGCTTTTCTTTCTGCTAAACATCTTTTTCTTTTATAATAATTTTGAAATTCTAATGTAGTACTTGATGTTAAAAATTCTTCTAATTCTTGATCAGTAAAATCAGGTTTTTCTTCTGTTGTTTTATACGAACTTTCTAAATATTTTGGTAATTCATCTAAATCATCAAAAATTTCAGAAAAAGTTTCAATTTTTTTAGGTCGTAAAATCCAGTAATCACCAGTTTTTTTGTCTTTTTTAATAGTATTACCAAAGAGATTTAATTGATTAGGGCGTTTGATTAATAAATAATCATCAAACAATGCAATATGATTATTCTCTTCAACTAATATTTTTAAAGCAATCTCACTTGTCATTAAAGTTTCCCATTTGATCTTTTCCATTGGGTAACATAAAAGAGGTAAGTGATTTTCGAAAATAGTTGGATTTTGAAATGGCTTATATCGAACAAAAATATATTGTACAAAAGCAAAAAGAAAAACACTTAAACTGAGTATAACATCTAAACCTAACTTATAAAAGCTGAGTTTTTTATTCATTCTTAATCGGTGTAGATGAATAGCAACCTCTATTTTTTGTTTTGTTAATACATATAATTTAGGAGTTTTTATAATATAAAACCACCCAACAATATACCAAATAGGCAAAGACCAATAAATAATGCCTTTTACTATATTGTTTAAAAATAAAATACTAGATTTTTTAAATTTATCAATTTGAAATAATTGATAATTGAAATCAGGTTTAAATTTGTTTCGATATTTCCAGATCAACATAAAATTAATTGTGATTAATCTTATTATATATTTTTGAAATGAAATACTAACAATTTTTCTAATTTCTTGTGATGAATATTTAAACGGAAATTTACTTTTAAATCTTTCAATTTTTTCATATTTATAGCCCATAATAATAGCCCTCCTTTGTATATTTTAAAATTATTTCGGTCTTGAACCTACCCACCTAAATATGCAAACTAATTAAGGTTTATCTCGTGAAGATTTTTGTAGACTCGTATATAATATAATAAAATATTTCAGTATAAAAACTCAGCCTTTTTCTAATATAAAACTAGTTATTACACTATAAGCTTTTATTAACTATAAATTTTTTAAAATTAAAAAGTTTTATTGATTTTCATTATTTTGTTCATTATTTTCAATATCTTTTACTTCAATTGGTTCTACGTCAATTATAAGAGAATCTTCTTTAATTTCTGTATAGTTTTCTGCTTTTTTTGGTACAACAAAAAACCCTACTGCAGGTACTTTTAACGATTCAGCTGCAGAACCTTCTTTAAATTTATGAATAAAAGGTAATGGGTTAACTTTTAATTTTTTTGGGAATAATTTATCGTCTCCTGTAAATAAATCTAAAAAACTATAAACTAAATTCCAAAATTTAGTTTTTTTACGATTTTGTACTTTTACAAGCCGACGTAAACGTTCTTCTTGAGCAGGTGTTAAACGATGGCGCTCTTTAAAAGATAAACGAGCTGTTTCTTTTGATTCAGATTCTTTATATAAAAGAATAGTCTCAGCAATAGCTTGTTTTAAAAAGAATCTTGAAACAATAAGATCGATTAAACCATGATGTAATAAATATTCAGAAGTTTGGAAATCTCTTGGTAATTGTTCTTGAAGCGTTTGTTGAATAACGCGTCGACCTGCAAATCCAATGATTGCTCGTGGTTCAGCAAAGATTAAATCACCTAGCATTGCAAAACTTGCTGTAACTCCACCAGTAGTTGGTGAAGTTAATATAGCAATATATAAAAGTTTTGCTATATTTTGATGAGCATTAAGAGCTGCTGAAATTTTTGCCATTTGCATTAAGCTAAAAATACCTTCTTGCATACGAGCGCCACCAGATGAACAAGAAATGATTAAAGGTAATCCTTGTTCTGTAGCATATTCTATAATACGAGTAATTTTTTCTCCAACTACTGAACCCATACTTCCACCTAAAAAAGTAAAATCCATTATAGCTGCAGCAACTGGAACTCCTTCAATTAAACCTGTTCCTGTTTGTACTGCATCTTGAAATCCTGTATTTTCTTGAGCTTCTAATAAGCGCTCTTTATAAGGTCTTTGATCTTCAAATTTTAACGGATTGCAAGATGATACTGTTTCATTTAATGGAACCCAAGTACCTACATCAATAAAACGTTTAATTCGTTCGTAACTATTCATATGTAAATGAGTACCACATCCAAAACAAACACTTTTATTATTTTGTAAATGTTTTACGTATAAAATAACTCCACAATTTTCACAACGAATCCATAAATGTGGATTAAATTTAGGCCCTCTAGGTTGTGGTGCTAACGCCAACTTCATGCCTGTTTGTTTTTCAAACCATGAAAAAACTGTCATAATATTGAACCCTCTTCTTCCTAATATCTCTGTTTATTTTTCTAGCGACCTCCCTTTTTTTTTCCGAGATCATAAATAATATACTTCATGATTTACCTTAATTTAAATATTCTTTTAGGCTTTACCGGATTTGAACCGATGACCAACTGCTTGTAAGACAGCCGCTCTACCGACTGAGCTAAAAGCCTATTCATTTGTAAATTATTATATAACTTAATCGGTACTATTCTTTTTTTTGTTGAATTTAATTTTGAGTTTAAGACTATTTTTAGTTTTTCTTTTTTGCTGTTTTTCTTGTAAAGATTCTTGCAAAGGAAAAGACTTTTTAAATTGTAAAAAAGTTTGATTACTTTGAAAAAAAGGTGTTTTTGAGAAAATATGCGATCCTGCAGGAATCATTTGCCCAACTATAACATTTTCATGTAATCCTAATAAAAAATCAGTTTTATTCTCTAAAGCATTTCGTATTAAAACACGATGAACTTCCTGAAAACTTGCAGCTAATAAAAAACTTTCGGCGTACAATACACTTTTTGTAATCCCTAAAACAATAGGTTCATAAATTATTGGTTTTTTTTCAGCACTTATTAAATTTTTATTAGTTTTTTTAAGTGTTTTTATATGAACAATTTCTCCTGGAAAGTACCCACTACCTCCACTTATTAAAATTCTTACACGAGCTGTCATTTCTCGAATAATAATTTCAAAATGTTTTTCAGCTATATAAACTCCTTGATTTAAATAGGCTTCTGTTAAATGAGAAACAAGCATTTGTTGGATTTTAAAAATTGCTTTTTTATGAGCATAATCAAATTTGAAAATTTTTTTGCTTTCTTCTTTAAATGGATTTGTATCTTTTCCAATGAAAAATGTAAGAATTTTTAAAAACTGAAATTGTAATTTTCCTGGAACATTTACACTATTTTCAATTTTTTGCGACATTCTTGCTTCAAATAATTGTTCAATTTTTGGAATACCTTGAACAATGTCGCGTGTTTGTAATTTTTGTGATTTTAAAGTTAAAAGTAATTGATTTTTGATAATGATTTCATCATTAGAAACATGAATAATACCGTCTTTTGCTGCTAAAAATGGTAATCCATAACGAATAGAACATGAATTATTATTTATTTTTATTAATTTTCCATTAATGGGTGATAAAAGATTATTAGAAATATTTTGTCCCCATCTATAAATTTGACCTAATTTTAAATTAGTTGGTGTTGGGATAGACAACGTTATAATATCATTGTTATTAAAATTACTCCAATAGGTTTGATTCAATAATTGAGTATAACGAATAAGCTCACCCGATAATTCTGACATTTTAAATCCTGTAGCAATTTTTGTCATTGGAAAAACCCATTCATTATTATAAGTTTGAAATATCAAATTTTTAGAATTAAGCGAAAAAGGTATATTAGAAAATACGCTGTAATAGAAAAAGTTAAATTTTTCTGTTTTAAATATTTTGACTTTTTTATTTTTTTGTAATTTTTGAAATTGATAAACTTCGGGGAAAAAACTAGTATAAAATTTTTGGCTAGTAGTAAGATTTAATTGAAATTTCAGTATATTTCTTGAAGATTGCCACCCAGTTCTTATATTAAAGTCTACTTTAAAATCTTTTTCAATAATTTCTTTAGGAATATTCAAAGAACTTTTTTGTTTTAACAAAGAAGGTGAGTTTATTTTTTCAATATTTTTAACTACACTTTTTTTATAAAAAAGAGATGTCCAATTTTTTTGAAAACTTAAACTTGATGGCAATGTTTTTTGATATGCTTTTTCTATTATACAAATACAAAATAATGCAGAATTTTTATTTTTTCTATATAATGGATCTTTTCTTTTTAAAATGGAGCTTATACCTAATTTTATATTTCTTAATTTATAAAAAATAATAGCTGCATCTATTTGTTTATTTAAAGTTTTCTCAACATTACCTATATAATGTAATGAATTAGTTATATTCCAAGTTATTGTAGGATTTAAAAATTTTTTAGTATTATAAAAATTTTTATATATTTTATTATTTAAATTTTTTATATATTTAAATTTTAGTTTATAAAAATTTTTAGTTGAAAAATATTCTATAGCTAATGCTTGATTTTCAAAAATGAATTTTTTAAGATTTTTATTTGAAAATAATAAAAATTTTTTTAAGCTTTTATTAAAATTAAAAAAATAAAAATTGTTTTCATTTTTAAATGAGAAAAAAATCCAGCTATTTTTAGAATAAATTAAATTATTTTTTAAATTTTTCTTAGTAATAAAATTTTCAATAATATTATTTAAACTATATGAAACAAAAGAACTTGCATGTATATGAGATTGCAGTATAGATTTATATATATATAAATCCTTAGAATTTGAAAAAAATTTAATTGTTTGGTTTTTTCTAAATATTTCTGATTTTTTAGATTTAGTTACTAAAGAGTATTTTAAATTTTTTATAACTAAATTATGAATTTTCAAAACTCCCCCATTTAAAGAAAAATGAGGCATTGTTATTACACATAAAATATTTAAATATTTATAAAATTTTTGAGAAAATAATAAATTTTTTGCAAAAAAAGTTAAATATTCTTTATTTATAATTAAAGAATTCGATAATAAATGAAAAGAAGAAGTCAAAAAATAAAGAGTTCCAAAAGAAAGTGATTTCGCTTGAGTTTTTGGAGAAATTTTATATAATTGTTCAAAATTGTTTTTAAAATATTTTACTGAAATATAAATATAATTTAAATTTGAAATGGACCATGTTTTGGAATACCAGAAAAATTTAAGGGTATTTTTTTTTGATACTATCTGTGACTTCCAAAATAAAATAATTTCTTTAGTTCCATAAAAACTAGAGGAATAATTATTCTTATGAAAACGTATTAAATTAAAAGGTAACGATAAAGCTAACTTCTCGAAAAATATGTGTGATTTTATTTGTTTAATGTTTGCGCAAAATGGAATAAAAAAATTTATTTGATAAAGAGGGCTTTTAAAAGACAATAAATCACCTTTTTGTATAAAACTTTTTATAGAATAAGCTTCTCGATGATGATTTAACGAAAAAACCCAAAAATTTCCAATTGTATATGAAAATTTAGTTGTTGGAATATTAAACACTTCGGGTTTCAAAAAATGATCTATGGGAATATCGAAATTTTTCAATTTTTGTGGAACTCCATAAAGAGTTAAATTTTCAAATTTAATTTCACCATCAATATTAGATTGAATAGGATGTAAAGATTCAGGAAGTTTTTGTTTAGTTGTTTGAACTTGAGAAGTTTGAGCAATTATAGAATTTTTAGTAACCCATTCACCTTGTCGTACATATAGAATACTTCCAGGTGGTAAGTGAGCTTCTTGCAAACTAAATGAAAATTTCTTGTCTTTAGGAGATTTAATTTCTAAAAGAGTTCTGTTAAGATTTGTAGTATTATATTTAATCATATAAACTATTTTACCGTGCGGAGTTCTAATAAAATTACCTATTAGTTTCTCTGGAAAATTGATAAATCCAGCAAAAGGCGCATTATACGTTTCTAACGATTCGGTTAAAAAAATACCAACCCCCCCTGTGTGAAAAGTTCGCATTGTTAATTGTGTTCCAGGTTCTCCAATCGATTGAGCTGCAATAATACCAATGGCATCACCAATTGTAACTAAATCACCTTTTGCTAAATCCCACCCATAGCAAAATTGACATACTGATTTAAAAGTTTGGCAAGTAAGCGGCGATCTTATATAAATATCATTTTTCTTTTTTACAAGTTGACGAGCAATTGTTAAGGATATAATTTGATTTTTCTGTACTAGAGATTTTGAACTTTTTAAATGAATTTCTTTTTTAGAGAAGAAGTAAGGAAAAAAATTATTAATTTTTTCTTCTTGAAAGATATCTTTATTTAAATTCTTTGCTAAAAATCGCCCAATTAGCCGCATTTCATCTTTTGGACTTTTAATTAAAAGCCCTGTATCCGTATAACAGTCCACAATTGAAATTACAAGGTGCTGTGCAGCATCTACTAATCTGCGGGTTAAATAACCTGAAGTTGCAGTTCGAAGAGCAGTATCAACTAATCCTTTTCTTGCTCCATAACAAGAAATTAAGTATTCGGTTAATGTAATACCTTCTCGAAAATTTGATTGAATTGGAAATTCAACAATTGTTCCTTGAGGATCTGCCATTAATCCACGCATTCCTACTAATTGTCTAGCTTGTGAAATATTACCTCTAGCACCAGAAAACGTCATCATAGATAATGAATTAATGGGATTTTTCTTTTTAAAATTTTCTATTACACTATCACGAATAAAGTCACTTGTAGCGTTCCATAAATCAAGAATTTTTTGTGATTTTTCTATTGAAGTAATATTTCCAGAAAGGATTGCTTGCTCACTAATTTGCATTAGCGCATTTGTTTGTAATATATGTTCTTTTTTTGTACTTGGAATTTTTAAATCATCTATTCCTAAGGAAATACCTGCTTCAGTTGCTTTGGAAAATCCAAAAAGTTTTAAATTTTCTAAAAAATCTAATGTAGGCTTTTCACCACATTCAAATAAAACCCATGCTATGTATTTTTTAAGAGTTCCTTTATCGAAAGGTCCATTAAAAAACGTAGAAGAGTTATTTTTATTTTTTTTTAAATTATAAAAAGTACCCATTTTTAAATGATTATTAATTAACTATATAAAAAATATTTTATTCGAGATTTAATTTTTATTATGAAAAAAAAGACGACCAGGTGTTGTACGAATAACACTAAATTTAGTGGGAGAGTCATACCGATCCGCCCGTATTGAATAATAATTTTCAAAACAATCTATTTGATATTCTAGTTGTGCCTCTGACTGTAAAGCATTTTTTTTACTACTAATGTTTTGATAATTCGACATCCAATTTATCCATATAGGAGTATGGAGGGAAATTTCTCCTTTCTTATAAGTAAATTGAAAATGTTGAAAATTTGTAAAATGTTTTGGTTTTATTAAAGCTATTTTTTGTTGAGTTTTTATTTTGATATCAAAATTTTTAAAATTTGATATCAAAGATGATGCAGGAGCTGTTAAATAAAAACAACCTAATATCATATCTTGTGCTGGTAAAAGTAATGGTTCTCCGGAAGCAGGAGCAAGAATATTATTTCTTGACCAAACTAAATTTAGAGACTCGACACGTGCTAAGATTGATAAAGGAACATGAACCGCCATTTGATCTCCATCAAAATCGGCATTAAATGCTGGACAAACTAATGGATGTAATAAAATAGCTTTTCCTGGAACAATTTTAGGGAAAAAGGCTTGAATTCCTAATCGATGTAATGTAGGCGCTCTATTCAAAAGAATTGGAAGCCCTTTAACGATTTGTTGTAAAAGAGGTAATAATTTTTCTTTATGATGTTCAATAAATTTTTTAGCTAACGGTGTACGAATTGCAGTATGTTTTTTTTTTAATTTTTGAATAATATAAGGTTGAAAAAGCTCTACAGCCATTTCTAATGGCAACCCGCATTCATATATTTTTAACGTTGGACCAACAACAATAACAGAACGTCCTGAATAGTCTACCCGTTTTCCTAATAAATATTGTCTAAAACGTCCCTTTTTTCCTTTTAGACGCTCTAATAAGGATTGTGCCTTATTTTCAGTTGATTTTTTTATTTTTGAATAATCATCATCTGATAAGATAATTCCAGTATAAAGTACACTATTAACAGCTTCTTGAAGAGAACGTATATTGTAACACCAAAATTCCCAAAAAGTTTCTAAAGATGAATCAAATATTGTCCATTGAAGTGGGAAATAATCAATTTCATTATCTATAAAAAATTTTTGCTGGTTTCGTTGTAATAATATTTGATATAAAATATTCAGATCTGATAAAAAAGGTTCTCCATCTATAATTGTAACTGGTCGTAAGTCTGGAGGCAGAACAGGTAAACAATTTAAAATCATCCAAGAAGGATGCATAAAATTAGAAAACATTTTTTGCAAAAATGAAAATTTACGCAAATGTGTTTTTCTATATCGTTTTACATTAGTTAATGATGATTCAAGAAGTTTCAAAAAATCTCTAGTAATAAAATTAGAAGTCTGATGATATTCTTGAAGAAGCTTGCTAATAAAAATAGCTATTTTTTCTATTTTTAAATATTCTATCTTCAATAACTTTTGCAAATTTATAGGATCATAATGCGCTAAAATTGTTTGAATAACAATACCACCTGTTTTTAATGGATATATTTGATCTTTATAATTAATATCTAATTCTGAAGATTCTCTGATTTGATCAGATATATCATACTTTTTTATTTTTTTTAGATAATTATAATAAGGGATTAACCATTGACTATCTGTTGGTATTACCCAACTATATTCGAGAAATATTTGAATATTTGATACTAAATTCCACGATAGATCATAATCAATTCCATATAAAAAAAAATCTTGAGGTTCTTGTAAAATACTGTAAAATTTTGATATTTGTGTCTGAATTTTTGAATAAGTATTTTTCGTTTTATAAACATTAGTCTTTTTAAAATGAAAGAGTTTTGGCAATTTTATTTTATTCTTTTCAATTTTATTTTTCAAATTCTTTTTTATACTAGAAGATATAAAATACCATGGTGAGAAAATTAAAAAATTAGTAGAAAAAAAGCAAAACTCTGTGGCAGATATGATATTTTCAATACGTTTGTTAGACCAATTTATACTAATTCCTAAAGAATATGGCCTTATAGATGTAAATAATGGATGTACAACAGGTTGTTGTAATTTAATATGACCAAATCGATAACGACGTACTCGTGATTGAGTGTAAGCTACACCACATTTTTCACAAAATTTTTTATCTTTTTTACATACAGTTCCACAAGCGCATGTATAATCTTTTATTGGGCCAAAAATTTCCTGACAAAATAAACCACCTTTTTCAGGCTGTAAAGTTTTTTTATTAATTGTACCCCATTCTTGAATTTCACCAATACGATTACCGTTATCTAAAGAAAATTCTCCCCATTCTTGAATTTCGCGAGCAGAAACTAAACCAATTTTTGCTTGTTTAATAGTTGGAAATATTATTTTTTTCATAAAATTAAAATATACTAAATTTAATTTTTAATTATCATTCAACAAAATTTTTAAAAAAGTTCAGTATCTATATTATTTAAATCTACCAAACAAATTTTTTTTGAATGTGAAGAAGAAACATAAAGCTCAAAATTCAAGCAAAGTGCTTGGATTTCGCGAAGTAATAATTTTATACTTTCTGGTCGTTGTATACTAACAGGAGCATTGGTCATTACTTGTAAAGCAGCCTTATTTCGACCTCCTAAATCATCAGATTTAAAAGTTAATAATTCTTGCAAAGTGTAAGCAGCTCCATATGCTTGTAAAGCCCAAACTTCCATTTCCCCTAATCGTTGACCTCCACGATTTGCTCGACCTTTTACAGGCTGCTGAGTTATAACAGAATATGGTCCAGTAGCCCGAGCATGAATTTTATCGTCGACCATATGAATCAATTTTAAGATATATGTATAACCAACAGTTACAGGTTGCTGAAAAGCAATACCAGTACGTCCATCAAAAATTTGAATTTTTCCGGGGTGTTGCGGGTTGAATAGCCATAAATTTTTTGTTTTTATTGAAGCTTCGTATAATTTAGAAAATACAAAACTACGGGAAGCTTCTATACCAAATTTTTCATCAAATAAATTAATTTCAAAAGATTCATGAAGATATTTGCCTGCTAACCCTAATAAACATTCTAAAATTTGACCTACATTCATTCGAGAAGGTATTCCTAATGGGTTTAGTACAATATCTACAGGAGTCCCATCAGGTAAATAAGGCATATCTTGAGAAGACACTATTTTTGAAATAACTCCTTTATTACCATGACGCCCAGCAATTTTATCACCTATTTGAATTTTTCTACGTTGTAATATAGATACCCTTACATAATAAATTTGATTTTTAGCTGAAAAAGTTTCAACATTAACAATAAGCCCTTCTACACCTTTTGGAACTTGGAAGCTTGTATTTTTCATAGGTATCTCCTTCGATGATACTAAAGCAGCATGGTTAAACTTTTCGGAGATTCCTTTTAAATTAGTTATACAAACCTTACCTACTAAATAATCGCCTTCTTTAACCCAGGTTCCTTTTTTAATAATTCCTCGTGAATCTAAATTTAATAATTTAGATAATTCTTTTTTTGAAAGAAAAGGTATATCTTTTGTTATTATTTCTACATCTGTTTTTGTATTCTTATTTATAACTTGATAAGAATCAAGATGTAATGATGTAAGTATATTATGAGATACCAAATTTTCATTAATTAAAACAGCATCTTCATAATTATATCCTTCCCACGGTAAATATGCTACAAGAAGATTTTTTCCAATAGCTAACTTACCTTTAACACTAATTCCTCCATCTGCTAAAATATCTGATTTTTCAACCCAAGTTGCTTCATATACATATGGTCGACGAATAGCGCAAATACTTTGATTAGTTTGTTTATAAGTATCAAAAGTAAATGTTTTATAATTAGTTTTATATTTTTTCGAATTTGAATTATAAAATTTATTTATAGTTTTAGTATTTTCTATTAGTAAAAAAGAAGTTAAACATTTTTTGTTTAAATTAATATTAAAAGAATTTTCTTTTTGTTTGTTAATTAAAGTATTAACATTACTCAAATGAAAATATGGATTATTTAGAGAAATTTGTAAATAATCTACTTTTTGTTTAATATTGTAGTAGTTTGGAAAAAATTTTGAATAAAAAGAAAATATTGCAAAGCTATAAATTATAGGATATATTCGGTTTATAACGATAGAATCTTTATTATTAAAAAAAAAGTGTATATAACAATAATTTTGTAATAATTTTGGTTTATATAGTTGAATGAAATTAGAACAAACTTGAGTAATAAAGCCACTTGTCGATGTTTGTAAAAGATGAACACTATCTGATACCACACGAACTTCAAGGCCGGTTTTAACTAGTGCAACTTCGGGTGAAACTAAAGCAACCGCTTGACGTTGCATATTTGATCCCATAAGAGCTCGATTTGCATCATCATGTTCTAAAAATGGAATAAGGCTCGTTGCCACAGAAATCATTTGTAAACTTGAAATAGACTGAGCAGTAATATCATTTAATGATGTATAATCAAAAGTCCAAATTTTTCGTACAGGTAATTTAATAGTAGGTAAACAGTTCCATTTAGAAGTCATAATATCGGCTGGAATTCTAATATGTGCCATTTCTTCATAAGGATTTAAAAGCATATATTTCATATCAGTTTGTGCTTGCCCTTTAAAAACTTTATAAAATGGAGTCAAAATTTTTCCATTAATTGTTTTTTGTGCTAAAACTGTAAATGAAAGAACTAATCCAGCGTTTTCTCCTTCTGGAGTTTCTATTGGGCAAATTCTACCATAATATGTTGGATGAATGCCTCGAATTTGTATAGTTGCCTGTTGTGTATTTACCCCCCCCGGGCCTAAAAAAGTAATACGTCTTTTATGGGTAATTTCGGCTAATGGGTTAGTTTCATCTAAATATTGTGATAAAGTCCCTCCAACAAAAAAATTATGCCAACTTTTAGTTAAATTTTTTGAAAAAATTTTTTTATTTTTTTCCCAAAAAATACTAAAACGATTATTTAGAAAATTTGTATCTTGTTTTTTTTCGTTTGAGATTTTTAAATTTTGCAATTTATAATTTAACAACCCTTCAAACAAATTTTTGGTTTGAAGTAATTCTTGATATAAAAAATCACTACAACTCTGAACCTTTTTATTGTCTAAATTATCAATATCATCTACCAATTCTTTACCAAAATAAAGAAAAATAAGGGTTTGCGTTAAAAAGAAAAAATCTTGTGTTGTTAACCGAGAATGATGAAAAGAATCTTTTGTATTAAATTTTTTACTAAATTGATGTCGTCCAATATTACCTAAAAACCGATTCGTATAATTCCATGCATATTGCCAAAAAAAGAAAAAAGCTTTATCGTCAGTTATATTAGTATTATTATTGTCATTTTGCAATTCATATTCTAAATAATGCGCGTATAGATACCTATAAGCTTCTTTTTTATTTTTAGGATGAGAATTTAACCTAGCTCGCATCAAAACGATATCATGCCGTGTACAAGTATCTAAATTTGTTGATGTTAAATATGGAACAATACTTGCACTTAAAATTTCTGAATGTTGAATATCTCGAAAAATTGTAGAGAGATCGATACCTAATGCTTGTAAAAAAACTAAATAAGATACTTGAGTTTGAAAAATTTTTGTTGTAATCCAGATTCTTTTTTTAGAATCAAAAAATATTTGTATCCAACTTCCTCGATCAGGAACCACCCGTAATTCTGGAAGTATTCGAATTCCTTTTCTGGTATGTGTAGAATTAATTAATTTATATACTCCAGGAGCCCGTATTATTTGATTCATTGCTACACGTGAAATACCATTAATTAAAAAATGTCCTGGTTTTATCATAAAAGGTAAAAATCCTATATTAATCCAATCAAAAAAAGTGTTATAATTATTTTTAGATTTTATTAATACAGGTACAAAAAGAGAAGACCCAAAAGTTTCCTTTAAAATTATTGCTTGTTTTTTTGTAATGATTGGTTTTTTAATCTGTAAATATTTGCTAAAATAATAAATTTCATAAGAAAAAAGATCACTTTTTAAATTAAAAGGATTTTTAGTATCAAATGCTTTTTTAATACCAATTTTCAAAAAATGTATAAAACTTAATTGTTGTGCATTTAATAAATGCGGTAATTTTTTTATAATTTTACTTTTATTTTTTTTAGCTATTACTTTTAAATAAAAAAAAAGCAATGGATTTAGAATATCGTCAAAAAAGACTAAATGTTTTTCCAATTGCAAATCAATCGATTTTTTTGTAAGGCCAAACGATACTTTTTTTTTTAAAGAAAATTCCATACTCGTAGTTTTTAATGATTTAATATTAATTTTTTGCAATTATAAAATTTATAATAAAATGTTTAAGGTTCTAGTTATTTATTAAAAAGGCGGCACTCAGACTTGAACTGAGGAAATCAAGGATTTGCAATCCTTTGCCTTACCAACTTGGCTATACCGCCCCTCATTTCTTCATAAAAAAGTTAAGAAATAAATTTAATTTCGCTTATATTAACAACAACTTTATCGACAATGCCATAAAATCTTGCCCCTTTAGCTGACATAAAAATATCTCGATCCAAGTCAATACACACTTTATTCACCGGTTGCCCTGTCCGATCAGAATAAAGTAAAGCTAGCTGGCGTCGAACCCGCCTAACTTCATCTACATCTTCAAAAATATCACCAGCTTGTCCCTTATTTGCACTTTCAGGTTGGTGTATCATAATACGAGCATGGGGTAAAGCAATACGTTCGCCTTTTTCACCACCAGATAAAACAAAAGAAGCTGTAGAACATGCAGTACCTGCACAAATTGTAAATACATTAGCTTCAGCATAACGCATAGCATCAAAAACACCAAACCCGCAAATTGTGGAGCCTCCAGGAGAATTGATGTAAACGAACATATCAAAAGTTTCATCTTCTGCGCTAAGATAGATGATTAACCCAATTAATTGATTTGCTAATTCTTCTCCCAAATCATGACACAAAAACAAAAGACGTTCTTGATATAAGAGATAATAGAGATCAACCCATTCAGCCTCATCTTCCTCTGACAGTGCAAAAGGAACTTTTGGAACACCGATAGGCATTAATAGAAATCTTATTAATTATTAAGATTTCCAAAAATCCCCATAAATGCTTTAATTTGTTTTAATTTGTTTTAATCACCAACTTGATTTAATAACACCTGGCAATAATCCCTTTAAGGCATACTCCCGTAAAACATTACGTGACAATTGAAAATCTCTATAAAAACTTTTTGGCCGCCCCGAAACACTACAACGATTATGTAATCGAGTAGGAGCGCTATTTCGTGGGAGTTTTTGTAATTTTAAACGTAAAGAAAAATGTTCACTTTTATTTAAATTTTTATTATTTTTTATTAATTTTTTAATAACACACCGTTTGTTCAAATATTTCTGAACCAAAAAATTTTTTTTCTTTTCACGCTCTTTTATACTTTTTTTTGACATTTAAATTTTGTCTACTAGACGATGTAGGTTTTGATTGATTTGCCCAAACAAATATAATCTACCATTACCGCCACCAGCCTTGTATATATTTGAAAAAAAGCCTTTGTGACGAAATTGGTATACGTGTCAGTTTTAGGAACTGATGCCTTTTAGGCATGTCGGTTCAACTCCGGCCAAAGGCAATTGCATCCAGTTGGAATTGAACCAACGAAAAACCGCATTATGAGTGCGGCGCATTAACCACTCTGCCATGGATGCGCAAATTGTTTATTTGCAAAATCTAGCAGGTTCCTAAAATAAACTATTGAAAAAAAAGTAAAAATCCGAGACTGACGGGATTTGAACCCGCAACTTCCGCCGTGACAGGGCGGTGCTCTAAACCAATTGAACTACAATCCCACAAAAATAATGTTTTTGTCATTACCTACTACTGGAATTGAACCAGTGGCATTCCGCGTATGAGGCGGACGCTCTAACCAACTGAGCTAAATAGGTAGAAATTTGTTTCTAAACAATTTCCTCATCACTTAATAACACTTTATTATAATAATCCAAGTTTGTTTTTAAAAGATCTCGCGCTTCTTTTGTAAAAATTTGGGTAGATTCTAAAATTTTATAATATTTAGGGTGAGTAGTTATTAAATAATCTCTAAATTCCATAAAATACATTTGAATCACATTTATTGGAATCTCATCTAAATAACCTTGAGTACCAGCATAAATGCTTAAAATTTGATCTCCTAGAGATAACGGAGTAAATTGTGATTGTTTTAATATTTCACGCAAACGCCGACCACGTGCTAATTTTTTTTGCGTTTCTTTATCTAAATCAGAAGCAAATTGTGAAAAAGATTCTAATTCTTCAAATTGTGCTAGTTCAAGTTTTAATTTACCTGCAACTTCTTTCATTGCTTTTGTTTGTGCTGCAGAACCAACTCTTGAAACAGAAATACCAATATTAATAGCAGGTTTTATATTTGCATTAAAAAGATCAGTTGATAAAAATATTTGCCCATCAGTAATTGAAATTATATTCGTTGGAATATAAGCAGAGACATCACCTTCTTGAGTTTCTACTATAGGAAGTGCAGTCATAGAACCACCACCTAATTTATCACAAAGTTTTGCTGATCGTTCTAAAAGACGTGAATGTAAATAAAAAATATCACCAGGATATGCTTCTCGCCCAGGCGGGCGTTTTAATAATAAAGACATTTCACGATACGCTTGTGCTTGTTTTGTTAAATCATCATAAACTATAAGAGTATGATGCCCAGTATACATAAAAAATTCTGSTAGCGAAGCACCTGTAAATGGAGCTAAATATTGCAAAGATGGTGAACTATTAGCAGGAGCTGCAACAATTATTGTATATTTAAGAGCTTCTTTTTCATGTAAAGTTTGAACAACTTGTGCTATTGAAGAAGCTTTTTGGCCGATAGCTACATATATACAAATAACATTTTTATCTTTTTGATTAATAATAGTATCCACGCCAATAGCAGTTTTACCTGTTTGTCGATCTCCAATTATTAATTCGCGCTGTCCGCGACCAATTGGAATCATAGAATCTATTGCCAATATCCCTGTTTCTAATGGTTCGTAAATAGAACGACGCTCAATAATTCCAGGAGCTGAAGATTCGATTAATCTAGTACTTGAAGCTTTAATTGTACCTTTTCCATCGATTGGTTCTGCTAAAGCATTCACAACACGACCTAAAAATTGGTCTCCAACTGGAACTTGCGCAAGTTTTCCTGTTGCATGAACAGTACTTCCTTCTTGTATATTAAAACTTTCTCCTAAAAGAACTGCACCTACATTTTTTGTTTCTAAATTTAATGCAATACCGAGCGTACCATCTTGAAATTCTAACAATTCGCCTGCCATTACATTGTTAAGACCAAAAATTCGTGCAATCCCATCACCAACTTGAAAAACAACTCCAATATTCATAACTTCTAGATCTTTTTGATATAATTGAATTTCTCGTTTAATAATATTACGAATTTCATCTGAMWGTAGCTTTTTCATAAATTCGATATATGGTTTTTTTGTAATTTTTTAGAAAAAAAATTAAATTCATTATTTATAATTAAGAAATGCGATAATTTTATAATTATTTATTTTTTTTTGAATTGATAACTTTAAATTTTCTTTTAAATTTTTTGTAATTTTTTGTAATGATAAATTAATAAAATTTTTATAAAAACATTTTTTAATTTGTTGTTTTTCAAGGTGAACAAATTCAGATTGATTTTTTTTTGATTGTTTATATCTATCTATAAAAAACTTATTAAAATATTGTTTTTCCTTTTCTATTATACTAAAAGTTTTAATTTCAATTAATAAAATTTTATTTAAAGCATTTTTTTTTTCACCCAGAGCTTGAAATACATTATTTAATTCATTGTTAATGCATACTTCAGCTTCAAAAAAATTTGAAACAATTTTTTTTTTCCTATTATTAATAAGATTTTGTAATTTACTACCTAAAAACAAAATTCCAATTGATAGAACTAATGATAAATTGATTAAATTTGTTTCAAACAAAAACTTATTTATTTTAAAATAGTTAAAATAAAGCATAATTGTATTTAAAAATTAAAATAAAGAAAGAACATTACTTTTATAAAAACTATTGAAATTATTATGAAATAAAAGGGTTTGCAAATAATATGGCTAACGCAACAACAAGCCCATAAATTGTTAAAGATTCCATAAAAGCAAAACTGAGAAGCAAAACACCACGAATTTTGCTTTCAGCTTCAGGTTGGCGAGCAATACCCTCTAAAGCATATCCTGCAGCTGTACCTTGTCCAATACCCGGACCTATGGCAGCAATTCCAATAGCAATACCTGCAGCAATAACGCTAGCAGACGCAATAATTGAATCCATAATTTTTTTGACCTMCAATATATAATATATACTTAAATAAAAAAAGAATAAGGGCATTTTTACAACTAACTAAATAATTTATAAAAAAGCCCAGTTAATTAATGGTTATCTTCTAAGGCTTCGCCAATATAAGCTCCTGCCAAAGTAGCAAAAACCAAAGCTTGAATAGCACTGGTAAATAAWCCCAAAAGCATTATTGGGACTGGAMGAAACAACGGAATTAAGCTAATTAAAACACTTATAACAAGCTCATCAGCTAAAATATTTCCAAAAAGACGAAAACTTAAGGAAAGAGGTTTGGTAAAATCTTCTAAAATATTAATAGGTAATAAAAAAAATACASGWGATATATAACGTTTAAAATAGAACAATCCTTTTGCTCTAATACCCGCATAAAAATAAGCAAATGATGTAAGAAGTGCCAAAGCAGCTGTAGTATTAATATCATTGGTTGGTGCAGCTAAATCACCATTTGGTATTTTAATAACACGCCAAGGTATTAAAGCCCCTAACCAATTCGAAACAAAAATAAATAAAAAAAGAGTACCTAAAAAAGATACCCATTTTAAATAATATTTTTCACCTATTTGTGTTTGTGCTAAATTTCTAAAATACTCGGTAAGGTATTCAACAAAATTTTGTAAAAATTTAGGTATTGCTTGTAATTTTTGAGTTGCAAGTTGTGCAGTTCCAAGAATTATAAGAAATACTAAACAAGATGTTACTAATACTTGACCATGCATACAAAATGTACCTAAATACCAATACCAATGGTGACCAATAGAAATGTCTACCAGATAATATAAAGTTCTTATCATAACGAAYAATTTTGATTTACTAGCTATATTTTAACTAATTGAAAAGTATTATAATAACTCTTTCTTTTTTTTATATTCTTTAAAACCTCTTTTTGATGATTTTTTCTTTTGTCTTCGTTGAGCTCTTTTTTTTTGTTGAATATATAATAATTGTTGTTGTTGTTTCAAAAATTCTTGTCCTGAAAGAATTGCTTGCATTATTTTAGAGAGAATAAATTGAACAGAAGTATATGAATCATCATTTGAGATAATATACCAATCAACAAGTGATGGATCACAATTACTATCAAGAATTGATACTGTTTCAATACCTAATCGACGGCATTCTTTAATAGCATGAAATTCTTCTGATTGCCCAACAACAATTACAATATCAGGCAATTTTTTCATATATTCTAACCCAGACAAATTACTCTCCAACTTTAATTTAGCACGAATTAAAGATGCAATTTCTTTTTTTTTTAGCAAACTCCAAGTGCCTGAAGTTTCAGATTTGCGAAGTCTTTTTAAATAATTTAAGGAAGAACGAACTGTTCTCCAATTAGTTAACATACCTCCAAGCCATCGCTGATTTACATAAAAACTATTACATGATATTGCAGTTTCTTTTATTAAAGAAGCTATATGTTTTTTTGTACCAATAAATAAAAATTTTTTACCTTGACTTGCACTTTTTTCTAAAAATTTTAATAAATCATTTAAAAGGGTATAGCTTTGTACTAAATCTAAAATATGACGTTTTTTCAATTCACTATAAATAAATGAATCCATACGCGGATTCCATTCAGAAGTCAAATGCCCTAAATGCATGCCCTGTTTAAACATTTCCTTTAATGTTATTTTTTCTTTTTGCATATTATTGTTATTTTCATATGAAATTTCATTTAAATATTTTATTAAAATTTTTAAGAAATTTTAATAAAGCCTATTATCGGAATTGAACCGATAACCTTCGGTTTACAAAACCGATACTCTACCCATTGAGTTAAATAGGCTTGCTTATTTTTCTGTTTTTAATATAAAAAAAGAAATAAAAATAGAAATAAAAACAGAAATACTAATTTTTAAAAAATTAAAATACGCAACTTTTGTGCATGTGAACTTAGTAGGAATTGAACCTACATTAGAAACTTAGAAGGTTCCTGTCCTATCCATTAGACGATAAGCTCTATTTTTTTATATAAAAAAATTTTTTTAAGCCGTTATATTCTTTTTCAAATGAGGAGGAATGACTGAGTGGCCGAAGGTAGCGCATTGCTAATGCGCCGTATGTTTAACATACCGAGGGTTCGAATCCCTCTTTCTCCGTTTACTATTCCAAGCTCGGTAGGACTCAAACCTACGTCTTCATATTCCGGAAATATGCACTCTATTCAACTGAGTTACGAGCTTAATTTTTTAAAACAAAATAATTTTGGAAGGCTCTTAAATTTAATTTAATAAAAAAGAACTAAGCTATTTTAATCTTTCCACCAGCATCTTCTAATTGTTGTTTTGCAGCCTCTGATTCTTCTTTTGAAACCCCCTCTAATATAGTTTTTGGTAAATCAGTAATAGCTTCTTTAGCTTGTTTTAAATCCAAAGATGTTAAATTACGTATTACTTTTAATACAGGGACACGTTTATCATTAGGAACTTCTTCAAGAATAACATCAAAACTAGTTTGTTCTTCGATTTTTTCTTCTTGCTCAACAATCTCTGGCGAAGCTGTATAGTTCCCAATTACAGTTGGTATAGAAGCATCTACACCAAAAGTTTCTTCTATTTGTGCTACTAGTTCACTTGCTTCTAACAAAGTAAGTTCTTTTAATTTTTCTAAAATTTGATCAGTTTTTATAGACATACCTTTTATATCTCCTAAATTTTTATTATTTTATTTTTAATAAATATCCTAAAAGAACAAAAAATTCAAATAGGGATTGTTGACATTTTTTTTGTATTTTAAAAATTAACGTTTTGAATATTGGATAGCTTTTCGAGCTTTTTTTAATCCATATTTTCGACGTTCTTTAATACGCATATCTCGAGTTAAAAATTTTTCCAACTTTAAAGAAGATTTTAATTGCGGATTATATTCAAGAATTGCTTTGGCTAAAGCTAATTTAATTGCTTGAGCCTGAGCACTTAAACCGCCACCTTGTACACTAATTTCAACTTTATAGTTACCTACAGGATGAACTAATTGAAAAATTGGAAAAATCTTAGCTAATAATATTTTATTTTTTTGAAAATAATGAAAAGCCTTTATATTATTTATAAGTATAGATTTTTTGACACTTGGCGTCAAGTTTACAACAGCAGAAGCTGTTTTTCGACCTCCACTACATAAAACTTTTTCTTTTATTAATGACATTTTTTTTGTAATTCCCCTAAAGTTATAGTATATTTTAAAAATATAAATTTTATTTATTAAAATAAAAATATTTAATAAGAGATGTTATTTTATTTGTTTAAAAACTAGCAATCGAAAATTCATAAAACAATTTTGTCATTTTATAAATACTATATTGTAAAGCTTCCTTTGGCTCAATACTGCCATCAGTAATAATATCAAAAATAATATATTCAAACTCAGGTATTTCAGCAAAATTATGAATTGAATAATTTATTTTTTTAATGGGTTGTGGTATATTTTCTATATTAAAAATTTCTTGATTTTTTGGCTCTTGCTGTTTAATTTTTTCTTGAATTGGGTCAACAATTTTAATCTTAAAATTAAGTATAAATTCTGCATCCCAACTTAAAGAAGCAATATATTGAGAAGAATTTAAAATTTTAATATTTGGAGAAATTTTGATATCAGCAGCAGTTACTATTCCTGGGCCATTTATATTAATAAATCCTTGATATTCTGAAAATTTGCAAAAGTTCAAAATTGAAGTTTCTAAAGTAAAAATAACTTTTTTGAAATTTTCAACAATATCAAAAACATTTTCTCGAACGCCGCGAATATTATCCAAATTATGTTGGGCACCTAAAATATTAATTTCTGTTAAAATAAAACCCGGAATACTTGTTAATAGTATTCGGCGAATATTATTTGAAAAGCTTAAAGCATCTTCTTTATAAAAAAGTCCAATATGAAATCGAGCATAGATTTGATTAGAATCTAATATTTTTGATTCAACACATGAAATAAAAATTTTTTTTTTTGTTTTATTCATAGAATTTCTTCTTTTTTACATATAAAAAATTAAAATATTTAATATTTATAAAAAATATTAAAGTCTACGTGGTTTTGGTGGTCTACATCCATTGTGTGAAACCGGTGTAGTATCTAAAATAGACATAACATATAATCCAGACCCCCGTAATCCTCTTAAAGCGGCTTCTCGTCCAGCTCCAACTCCTTTAAGATTTACAAAAATAAATTTTATACCATAACTTTTGGCCACTCGTGCAGCTTTTTCAGCTGCATATTTCGCACCGCCGGGTGTTTTTTTACGAGTACCTCTAAATCCACATTGGCCTGCTGAGGAGCTAGYTAATATATTTCCTTTGAGATCACTTATACTAATTAAAGTATTATTAAAAGAAGCAAATATATAAGCAAATCCAAATATAAATCTTCTTTTAGAAAGAGGATTTTTAAAAAGTTTTTTCTTTTTTGGTCTCATAGATTAATTTTAATAATTCTAAATTTATATTAGTTAAAAAATTATTTAAGATCAAAATTCAAAAAGATTTGAATTTATGTGAAAAATTATCCTTGTTTTTGTTTATGTTTCGGATTTTTTTTACAAATAATTCGTAAAATTCCTTTTCTTCGAATTAATCGACATTTATCACATCTTTTTCGAACTACTGGACGAACTTTCATAAATTTTTATGAATTTTTATTTTGTGAACGATAACGATAAATAATACGCCCACGTGTTAAATCATAAAGACTTAATTCCACGTCGACTTTATCACCTACAATTATTCTAATAAAATTTTGGCGTATTTTGCCAGAAAGATAAGCTATTATTAACTCGTCGTTAAGTTTTAATTTAACACGAAAAAGTCCATTAGATAGACATTGAGTTACAATACCTTCGAGTATTAAGCGAGATTTTTTCTTCAAAACATTACCTCCCTTCTATTGAATGTTAAAATGAAATATTTTTTACCATACAGCACATATTAATTCTCCACCCATACGACAACGCCGAGCTTCTTTATCAGTTAACAATCCCTGAGATGTTGAAATAATAACAATACCTAATCCTCCTAAGATTTTAGGGATTTCTTTATAATTTGAATAAACTTTTAATCCAGATTTGCTAATTCGTTTTAAATTTGTAATACAAGGTTTACCTCTAAAGCTATTTGGATTTGGTGATGTAGTTTTATATTTAAGATTAACCATTAATTCATTTTTATTTGATTCAAGAACAAAAAAATTATTTATAAATCCTTCATTATATAATATCTCACAAATCTTTCTATTCATTTTCGTATTAATAATTACGACTGTTGATTTATGTACTAAATTAGCATTCCGGATTCGAGTTAACGTATCACTAATTGTATCTATTATCATATTTTTTTTCTTTGAATTAATTATTTAAAATTTGCTATAAATTTAAAGTTTTTTTAATAAATAAAATAGCCGGATGCGCTTTTTTAATTGGAGTCTCAGCTACATTTTCTTTAAAGGGAAATCCAAATTCTTTTAATAGCTGTAAAGCAAGAGCATCTTTTGGGGTATTGGTTACTATTGTAATATCCATTCCTTTGATTTTATTAATATCATCATATTTAATTTCAGGAAATATCAGTTGTTCTTCTATACCAAAGCTATAATTTCCATGCCCATCAAACCCTTGAAAATCTAAACCTTGAAAATCACGAATTCTTGGTAATGAAATATTAATTAATCGTTCCAAAAAAGCATACATGCGGTCTCCTCGAAGAGTCACGACTATGCCTATTGGCATAAATTGACGTAATTTAAAAGCTGCTATCGGTTTTTTAGATTTTCGAATAGCACCATGCTGTCCTGTTATAATAGAAAATTCTTTAATACAATCTTGTAAAAGTCTTGGGTCATGTGGAGCTTCTCCAAGACCACGATGCACAATAATTTTTTTTATATGTGGAACTTGAAGTCTGTTTTTAAAATTATTTTTTAATGCTAAATCGTAAATAATTACGTTTCTATAAAATTCTGCTAAACGATGCTTTAGAAAAAAGACTTTTTTATATCTTTTCATATAGTTAAAATAATATTAAAGTGGCAAGTTATATTTATAATTTTATTTCTTCAAAATTAAATAAAAAATTTATAAAATTAAAGAACTTCCGGAGCTAATGAAATAATTTTCATAAATTTAGTATCACGCAATTCACGTGCTATAGGCCCAAAAATTCGTGTACCCCGTGGATTTCCTTCTTTATTTATAATAACGGCTGCATTCTCATCAAAACGAATACTTGTTCCATTTGCTCTATGCACTGTTTTTTTTGTTCGTACAATAACAGCACGTACAACATCCGATTTTTTAATTAACATATTCGGCGCAGCATCTTTAACTACTGCAATAATAATGTCTCCAATACCAGCAGCTTTTTGATTTGCTCCACGCAATATACGAATACACATGATTTCCTTAGCGCCTGAATTATCTGCCACTCGAAGATACGTTTGTGGTTGAATCATAAGAATTTTTTTCTACTTTTCTTTTAAAAATATTTCTAAGATTTTATAATTATGTTCTTTTTGTTATGATATGAAAAAATACTAATTTAATTTTTTAAAAGAATTTGTGTTTTAATCGGTAATTTTGAAGCTGCAAGCTTTAAAGCAATGCGAGCATTAGTTTCTGAAACTCCTTTTAATTCATAAATAACTCTTCCAGGTTTAACGACAGCAACCCAAAAAGCAGGGGCTCCTTTACCAGAACCCATACGTGTTTCGGATGGTCGCATAGTTACAGGTTTATCTGGAAAAATACGAATCCATAATTTTCCTCCACGGCGTACTTGGCGAGTAATAGCTCGACGAGCAGCTTCTATTTGTCTAGAAGTTATCCATGAACACTCTAAAGCTTGCAATCCAAAATCACCAAAAACTAAATTAGTACCGCGCAGAGCTTTACCTTTCATCCGACCGCGGTGATATTTACGGTATTTTGTTTTTTTTGGGCTAAGCATAAAAATTAAATTATAAGGTTTATATTACAAGACTAAAATATACATAATAAATTTAGATATTTTTAATTGGAGTTAATATATCACCCCGAAATATCCAAATTTTTACACCTAAAAGACCATAAATAGTTCTAGCAGCTTTTTCACAATAATCAATGTCAGCACGTAACGTTTGTAAAGGTATTGATCCATAACGTAATTTTTCAGAGCGAGCAATTTCAGCACCATTTAAACGACCTGATACTTGTACTTTTATACCTTTTACCCCCGCATTACGCGCTTCTCTAACAATATTTTTCATTATTTGTCGATAAGGTTTACGTTGTTGTAAGTCATCAACTACTTTATCTGCAAGAACAGCAGCATAAGAATTTGGTTTATCTGGTGATTTTAGAAAGAGAGTGCAGTCAAGATATCCAAGACTCGGTAAATTTCTTATTTTATAGTAATCTCTTAAGGAATTTATTATCTGTAGTCTTATTTTATTAAGACTTGTTACCCAATTAAAATTCTTTTTTTTTAAATCAGACTCAAAAAAAATCATTGGATATGCTGCATAAATTTCAATATATATAGACGTAAATGCAATTTCCCGTCTTTTTATTTCAACATTAATTATTCCGGCTTTTTTAAAAGTTTTTTCTATATAATTTCGAAGAAAAGTGGCGTCCTGTAACCAAAGTGAAGAAATTTTTGGTTTTTCACACCAAAAATTTTTATGTTTTTGAGTAATACCAAGGCGGAAACCTAGCGGATGTACTTTTTGTCCCATATAGTAATTATCTTTTTGATTTTTTATCTTTTTTTACATGCCCTCGAAAAGTGCGCGTTATAGCAAATTCACCTAATTTATGACCGACCATGTATTCAGTAATAAATACTGGAATATGATATCGCCCATTGTGAATTGCTAGAGTATGACCTAGCATTCCCGGTACTATTGTTGAAGCACGAGACCAAGTTTTAAAAATTTTTTTCTTTTGTTTTTTATTTATTTTTCTAAATTTTTTAAAAAGACTATCTGCTACAAAAGGATAATGTTTTAACGATTTGATTTTTCTCATAGAATGGAATTTATAATAAATTTCAAATATTCTTATTTGTAATACGAAAAAAACTGTTTTAAACTATTTTTAGAAAAAAATTAAAAAATATTCTTATATATTAACAATTAATTTATTACTAAATTTTTTTCGTTTTCGTGTTTTTACTCCTAATGCAGGTTTACCCCAAATACTTACTGGCCGTACACGCCCAATTGGGGCTTTACCTTCCCCACCACCGTGTGGATGATCTACTGGATTCATCGCAGAACCTCTTACATGAGGGCGTTGTCCTAACCATCGATGACGTCCAGCTTTTCCTAATTTTATATGTGAATTCTCTACATTTCCTACACGTCCAACGGATGCCCAACATTTTTGTGATACTAGTCGACGTTCACCAGAAGGTAAGCGTAAGATGACTTGTTGCCCTTGTTTGGCTATTAATTGTGCAACAGAACCTGCAGATCTTACTAATTGACCACCACTACCTGGGTGAAGCTCTATATTATGTACAAAAGTCCCTAATGGAATGTGAGAAAGTGGAAGTGCATTACCGACAAAAACAGGAGCATTTTGTGATGTTAATAATTTCGTTCCTATTTGAAGCCCTGACGGTGCTATAATATATCGTTTTTCTCCATCTTGGTAATGTAACAAAGCAATTCGGGCAGTTCGATTTGGATCATATTCTATTGTTTTTACTAATGCAGACACTCCAATTTTATTTCGATTAAAATCGATTTTTCTATATAATCTTTTATGACCACCGCCACGATGCCGAATTGTTATAATTCCTCTATTATTTCGACCTTGGGCTCTAGACCATCCTTTTGTTAATTTTTTTTCTGGCTTATTCACAGAGATTTCATCAAATCTTAAAACTGAACCGTGTCGACAGCCAGGAGTCACCGGATTATAAAAACGAATTGCCATACTTTATTTTAAAAATTTTTTAATTTTATAGATTAATTTTTGTATTTACTGTAATAATTACTCTTTTAAAATTTGATGATTTTTTAAATCGTTTACGTTTTTGTCGTGGACAATGTGTGTTTACAGCTAAAATTTTTATATTAAAATAATTTTCTAATAATTTTTTAATTTGAGGCTTCGCAAGTTTTTTATCCACATCAAAACAATATTGATTTTTTTCAAATAATCGAGTATACTTTGGAGTATTTAGTACAGGATACCGCAGTAAATCTAATACCATAAGTTAGAATTCTCCTAAATTTATACTATTTTAATAATTCTTTTGTACTATTCTTTAACAGTACAAAAGAATTATTAAAAGTTATTAAACTATTTTTTTAATAAATGCTTTTTTTTTGAAACTTTGGAATTCTGTTTTTGATCAATATTTGGATCAATCCAAGGTGCAGGAATTTTGTCAAAATTTTCTTTTAATCGAGTTAATTTTCCTCGACGATTTCGTAAATAATAAAGTTTTCCCCGTGAAACTCTCGATCTTCGTAAAATTTGTAAAGTTTTAATACATGGAGCATGAATAGGAATTATTCGTTCAACGCCAAATCCATGTGTAACTTTTCTTATAGTTATTGTTGTATTTAATCCAGATGGATGTAATGCAATTACTGTGCCATCAAAAGATTGTATACGTTCTTTTCCAGCTTCTTGTACAGAAACACCGATACGTACTAAGTCCCCAATCAAAAAATTGGGTAGTTGAGACTTAAGAAAATTATACTCAATTTCCTGAATAAGGTTGGAAAATTTATTCATATTAGTAAAAATAAAATTTAATTAGTTTTTAAAATTCAATTTATCATTGAATTATTTCAAAATTCTTCCTACAACACCAGCGCCTATTGTTTTACCTCCTTCACGAATAGCAAATCTCATATTACGCTCAATTGCAATTGGTTGAATTAATTCAACAGTTAGTTTTATATAGTCACCTGGTGCTATCATTCTAGGAATTTCGCGCGCATTAGTCATATATGAAACTATTTGACCTGTAACATCTGTTGTACGTAAATAAAATTGTGGGCGATAACCAGCAAAAAATGGTTTTTCACGACCACCTTCATCTTTTTTTAAAACATAAACTTGAGCTTCAAAACTTGTATGCGGTGTTATACTATTTGGTTTTGCAAGAACCATACCTCTTTGAATATCTTTCTTTTGAATACCACGAAGTAAAACCCCAACATTATCTCCAGCAATACTTTCTTCAAGCGTTTTTTGAAACATTTCTAAACCTGTAACAATACTAGTTTTAGTTGATCCAAATCCTACAATTTCAACGCTATCTCCAATTTTAATTGTACCACGTTCTACACGACCAGTAGCAACAGTACCACGACCTGTAATTGAAAATACATCTTCAATTGCCATTAAAAAAGGTTTTTCAGTTTCACGTTTTGGAGTTGGTATATAAGAATCAACAACATTCATTAATTGATAAATTTTATCAACCCATTTATTGTCTCCTGGTTTTATATTTGGGTTTTCAGTTAATGCATTTAAAGCTAATAATGCAGACCCTGTAATCATTGGAGTATCTTCGCCAGGAAATTTATTGTGTTCTAATATTTCACGAACTTCTAATTCAACTAATTCAAGTAATTCTACATCATCTACTTGATCTTCTTTATTAATAAAAACTACTATATGTGGAACTCCAACTTGTTTAGCTAAAAGAATATGTTCTTTTGTTTGAGGCATAGGACCATCAGCACCTGATACAACAAGAATAGCACCATCCATTTGAGCAGCTCCTGTAATCATATTTTTTACATAATCAGCGTGTCCTGGGCAATCTACATGAGCATAATGTCTAGTTTCTGTTTCATACTCAACGTGAGCAGTATTAATTGTAATACCACGAGCTTTTTCTTCAGGTGCAGAATCGATATCATCATATTTTTTACCTTTTCCACCTCCACGAGCAGCTAAAGCCATACTAATAGCTGCAGTTAATGTTGTTTTTCCATGATCAACATGACCAATAGTACCAATATTTATATGTGGTTTTTTACGTTCAAATTTAGCACGAGCCATAAATGTTTCCTCCTATTATTATAAGTTTGTTTTAAATAAAATTATTTTAGTTAATTGTTTTGTTTTAATATAAATTTTTTAAATTTTCTTTAAAAATACTTTATTTGCTTCTGCCATTTTGTGAATTTCTTCTTTTTTTCTCACAGCATTTCCAGAATTTTTATACGCATCAAGTATTTCTTGCGTTAATTTATTAGTTGTTGATATTCCTATACGCTTTCGACAAGCTGCTAATAACCATCGAATAGCTAAATTCGTCCCACGTCTATTTGCTACTTCTATTGGAACTTGATAAGTGTAACCACGCTTACGACGAGATTTTATTTCCATAAGAGGTGTTATATTTTGAATAGCTTGTTCCAAAATAATCAATGGTTTTTGTTTTGTAACTTCTGCAATTTTTCTCATACTTTCATATATAATTCTATATGCTAAAAATTTTTTGCCGTCTTTCATAAGATGTCGAACAAGAGTTTCGATAAGAACATTTTTATATATAGGATCAGGCACAGGAATGCGTTTTTTTGCTGTACGTCGGCGAGACATAAAAAATTAAAAAAATTATATTAAAAATAAATCATCCGGCCGGTCGTTTAACACCATATTTGGAACGACTTTGTTTCCGATTTTTAACTCCTCCAGAATCTAAACTACCACGAATAATATGATAACGCACACCCGGTAAATCTTTAACTCGACCACCTCGAACTAAAACTGCAGAATGTTCCTGTAAATTATGACCAATACCTGGAATATATGCAGTAATCTCAAATTTCGATGACAATCGAACACGGGCTACTTTTCTTAATGCAGAATTTGGTTTTTTTGGTGTATTTGTATAAATCCGTGTACAAACACCTCGTCTTTGCGGGCAATGCTGTAATGCCGGTGATTTTGTTTTTTTAGTTAAACGTTTTCGTGCCGACTTTATTAATTGTTGTATTGTTGGCATATTTTTTGAAAAAAGTTCAAAGGACTCTCATTTTTATTATAATCTAGGAAAAAAAAGAATCAATACAATAAAAAGAAAACAAGATAAATAATTTTCGGGATGTAGCGCAGTTTGGTAGCGCACCTGTTTTGGGAACAGGGGGGCGCAGGTTCGAATCCTGTCATCCCGATAACGCTTTTAGTTCAGTTGGAAGAACGCAGGTTTCCAAAACCTGATGTCGTGGGTTCAAATCCTACAAAGCGTGCATTATTTTGATAAAATTTTTAGTTTTTTCTTTGTTTTCGTAGTATCTTACAAAAGGTAAGAATCCACAAATACGTGCTCTTTTTAGAGCTGTTGCGACACAACGTTGTTGTTTTGATGTAATTTTTGTAATTCTCTTAGGTAAGAGTTTACCTTGCTTATCAAGCATCTTCGATAAAAGGTCTGTGTTTTTATAATTAATTAAATTTGAAGAAAATTCATTATTGAAATTTTTCGTTTTTTTTGATTTTATTGTTACAATAATTTTTTCTCTTTTCTTTTTTCTTTTTGATTTCACCAATATCATAGCTTTCATTTTGAATTTTAAATAAAATCATTCCAAAACATTCGATAAATTATTTTTAGTTTAGTTTTTAATAAAATAAACTAATTTTTTAAAAAATATATCATCATAAAGTGCTAATTGACTACAAACTTTTTTATTTAAAAGTATTTTAGATATTTTAAGTTGATTTTGAAAATTACTATAATTTAACCCAAAATAACGTACACTTGCATTTAAACGTGTAATCCAAATTTTAGCAAATTCACGTTTTTTTAATCTACGACCAATGTACGAATTCGATAATGCTTTTAATGTTTTTTGTTGTGCTGTTTTATATAATCTAGAAGAAGAACCTCGAAAACCTTTTGTAATCTCTAAAATTTTTTTCCTGCGTTTTCGGGCAACATTACCACGTTTTACTCGAGTCATATAACCAATGAAATTTATTTATAAAAAATAAAATAATAATAAAAATAGTTACTTTGAAAAATTATTTTGTAAAAAAAAAATTTTCAATATAAAGAAATAAAATTAAGACAACATGAAATAGTAACTATTTAGAACTCATTTAATTTAAATTTCGAGTTGTCTACCCCCAGGGGAATTCGAATCCCCGTTTTTTCCGTGAAAAGGAAATGTCCTAGGCCTCTAGACGATGGGGGCTTCTCCTTATAAAAGAGGGTGGGGATAGGATTTGAACCTATGACCTTAAGATTATGAGCCTCACGAGCTTCCAGACTGCTCTACCCCACCTGGTAGATGTGAAGCTAGATATATTTATAACTACAATAATGTCTATTCTTATGCGCATATGGTTTGTTTGTTGACTTTAAGGTTCAATGAACTTTTTCATTATATAAATAATGTACTATATAGCGGATATAACTCAGTGGTAGAGTAACATCTTGCCAAGATGAAGGCCGCGCGTTCGAATCGCGTTATCCGCTGTCCAGGAAAGGTGGCAGAGTGGTTTAATGCACCGGTTTTGAAAACCGACGTAGTTTTAAAGCTACCGGGGGTTCGAATCCCTTCCTTTCCGATGACATATAAATGATATATGTTTGTATTAGTGTGGGCCGAGCTGGATTTGAACCAGCGTAGGCGAAACCAACGGATTTACAGTCCGTCCCCTTTAACCACTCGGGCATCGACCCTTTTAATTATAAAAACTTTTCAAAACAAAAAAAAAGGGGGGTATGACGGAATCGGTAGACGTAACGGACTTAAAATCCGTTGATTCTTTGAATCGTGAGAGTTCAAGTCTCTCTATCCCTAAAAATTTTTAATATTTAATAAGGGACCCGCCTGTGCACTACAATAATAAAAAATACAACTAGAAACTTTCATTAAAAATAATATATATTGTTTTTACATTTATATAGGGCAATAAATTATTTATTTATTTTTTAGTCTTCAGTGTCTTCCGATTTACTTAAAAAGCGATTTTTTAATTCTTTAAAAATGTGAAATTCGAAAGGGTTTACCTCTTCAATAGTTCGAATTTTATTTCGAGTTCCAGGCCAAAAATAGCCAGCTTTTTCAGGAATAAATATTGTTAATAAAGGGCGCATATCCCGAGAGACTTCACGCGCATTTTCAAGCATCCATTTTCTAGTAAATGGAATCCCAGTACCATCTATTGCTTTAAAAAGATATCCAGAAAAATCATCTTGAATTTCTTTTTCATCTTTTGGCTCATCCTCTTTTAATACAAGATACGGAATTGGAGATTTTTCACGTGGTCCATCAGTGAAAATTTCTGTTTCTATTGGCCAAGAAAGAAATTCCATTACAAGAGGAGTTTGACTATTTTTAGATTTTGCTAATCTGAAATAAGTTTTCAAATTTTTTACAAAATATTTTTTAGCTTTAATAAAATAATTATTAGCATAATCTAAAGTTGTTAATTTTAAAAATTGTGGCGTCATTATCATATAAGAACCTGCAAGTTCTTTTGTTAATGCTTTATTAGTAATAATTAATTTTTTTAAAGTACTATTCCAACTTGTATATACCGGTATACCATTTTGATTTTCAAAAGAAAGATTTGTCGCATCTATTTTAGAAACTTTATCAATATTATTTTTTATTGTATAATCAAATAAAACTTCGCTAGATTCATCAATTTGTCTTTCCTTTAAATAAGGATATAATTCTTCATGAGGCTCTGGGCCTATATCTAATTTCGATAATTTATAAGTAGGTTGATCAAAAGATAAAACTACATTGTTTCGGTCTATTTGATCATAGTCAGCAAAAAATGGTTCTAAATAGTTAAAAATTTTTACTTTAGAATTTTTAGAAGAGTCCTTTTCGTATGTCGATAATAAATCATTCGATGTTGCATTATTTTCAATTGCTGCAGAGGTATAAGTATCTACAGTTTCTTCTTGATTAGCATTCTCGTCTATATCTTCCTCATCTTCATTAACTTCTTCATCTTCATTTTCGTATTCATCTTCATTATCATACTCATCTTCAGTTTCATTTATCTGAGCTTGATTAGGTAAAATTATTACCGGATTCTTTTCAAAATCATATTTTTGATCCTTATATTGAGCTAATCTTTTTTTGTTCCCGCTATCTGATGTTTTTTTAGTGGAGATTATAATTTTATTTTTAAAAAATTGATAACTTTTTAATTTTGGACCATTAAAAAGACCAAAATCAAAATAATCAATATATTTTAAAAAAGAATCCTCGTTAAATTGACGATGTTCGTTTTCATCTAATTTTAAACTGAAATTTTTATCAATATTTCGTAATGTTCCTATAAATTGTTGACGATATACTTGAGAAGCTATATGTTTTGATCCGCCAAAAAATTCTTGGAACATATCAAAAATAGATTCACTAATACCCATATATGGACGAATATTATTATAAAATTCTGATAAAATTTTTCGTTTTATATATAAATCAATTTCTTGTTTACCATTTAATCTATATTTTCTAGGCAAACGATTAAAAAAGCTTCCAATATCTAATGTTTTTAAAATTTTAAAAAGAAGACAATTATTATAGTATTGTCTAAGACGCATACCTACCTCTGGATGTTCTTCAACTAAATATCCTTGGTCTATTCTAAAAGTTCCAGGAAAACATGGTTCATTTTGTAAAGTATTTCTTGCTACAAAAACTTCAGAATCAGTCTCTTCTGTTCTTTGAACAGTTTCTTGCAAATCATACCAAATAATCAAACGATCTAAAAAAATATTTCTATCTGTAGATTCGACTTCAGTCGTTAATCCATAACTAGATGAAAAAGTTGGACTTAGTAAATCACTGAATAATTTTTGCGACAATTCAACTAACCATCTTGTTGCTAAAAAAATATTAAAAGAATAATGCGTATCTTCTAAATTTCGATTTAGAAAACTTTCATTTAAATAATATCGATATGTTATTATTGGAGTTGCTGCTGGAAGTCTTCCTACTGGAGAATCTGGATCAAAATTACGCGAACCGTTCTTAGAAAACGACCCTGTAACTAATTTTTTATTTTTTGAAGAAGATAACGATTCTGAAAAACCAAATTGTCTTGAAAGGTCTCGTCCTTTTTGAAGTCCCATTACAAAAGCAGCTGAAAGATTTTCAAGTCTTTTTACCCATGCAAAGTCAGCACCATAAGCTAAATCTTCAAGGCTTAATGTGTGGTCCATTTCAGGAAAAATTAAATAAGAACCTCTATTAAATGGAAAATTTTTAAATTCAGCGACTTGAGGATCTATACTAACTACACTTGCCAATTCACAACCTACTTCATTAATATAGAAATTACTAAGCATGCTTGTAACATTATTAAAAGCACTATCTTCTGAAACAAAACCTAAAGGGCCTAACGTTACAAAGAATATTGCATAAAATGGAAGAGTTGCAAGTCCTACAAAAGTTGAAAGATAAAAAATGGATTTATTAACACGATTAATAAATTTACTTCTTAAAAAATAATAAGTATCAAAAATATATTTTTTTAATCGCAAAAATAACCACATCCAACCACCTGTAAAAACAATAGAACCAATAATAAGACCAAGTATATAAATAAAATTCTTTAAAAAAAATAAAATTATATGATTTGCTTGAGTTCCACACAATATTGTTGGATTTGATGAAAAAGTAATATTACTTAAAAATGGAAATAATGTTCCTTGCTCACACCACGCTAATAAAAAGCTTGTTATAAAAAATTTTTTATAAATTGGATGATCCCAAGTTTTCAATTCAATAAACCTTTCAGAATAAGTTGAAAAAATAATACGACCTATTAAGATTAAACCAAAAATATAATTGAAAGGTTCTAACGTTAACCAACGAATCATTAAACTTTGAATTCCAAAAAGAATACAACTATAAAAAAGAACTTGGCCTGCAATATATCCTCCAAGTGTATAACAAGCTGCTGGAATTCCTTGAATAAGTAATCGGCGAATAGCACTAAAATGAACAATAGAAACAGGGAGTGTGAAAAAAAAGCTATTTAAAAAGCCAAGAATTAAAGGATTATGATCAAGCTGTAAAACTTCTTGAAATTCAAAAAGAAGAGCCGCATAAGGTTCTGATTTAAGAAAAGTAAAACTCGAAGTTGGCACTTTTAAAGGTAATAAAATATAATTAAAAATCCAATGAAGTTTTAAAAAACGTAAAAATAAATCTTTAATTACAGTTAATAAAAAAGAATATGTTTCATTTAATGCTTCTGAAACTGATAAAATTTGTTTAGCACTTAACTCAGTTAATATCTGATTAAGATCGCGAACTATTGAAATAATTGACATAAAAAATCCTCCTTTTTTTAATTACAAAATGGGTTTATATAGATGAATTTCTATAAAAAAAATCTAATAAAAATTTTTTTTCTTCATTGTTAATAATAATAACGAGACGTTCGTCTATTATAAATAGATCTCGCACTATTCATTGTAAAAAGAAAAATATAAGCGAAAATTATAATTGTGCCGGTAATAGAACGAGCGGCGCAAAGATCATATTGCTCTAATGACTGAAAAACTAAAACAGAAGTTACTAAATCATCAAGAGCTAAATTCGATGAAAGCATAACAACAGTGCCAAACTCTCCTATAGATCGTGCAAAAGTTATTGTAAATCCTGAGATTAAAGCTGGTATTAAAGCAGGGAAAATAACACGAGAAGCTGTTTCATACGGACTTCCCCCTGCACACCACGCAGCTTCTTCCATTTCAATATCAAATCGTTCTATTATAGGCTGTACTGATCTTACAACAAAAGGAAAAGATACAAACATCATGGCTAATAAAACACCAATTTTAGAATAAACTATTTTAATATTTGCTGCTTGTAACATAGGACCAAGCAATCCTTTATTGCCAAATACTGAAGTTAATGCAATTCCACCAGCTGATGTAGGTAAACAAAGAGGCACATCTACCATTTTATCTATAAGAGTTCTTCCTCGAAAATTAAAACGAGTAATAATCCAGGCAACACAAAACCCAAAAGCTGTATTAAAAACAGCTGTAAATAGAGCCAAAGAAAAAGTCAATTTATAAGTGGCTATAGCAACTGGATCAAAAGCTTTTTCTAATATTTGTTCCCAAGTATATTCTAAAAAAAGTTTTCTATATAATATAGATATTGGTAATACCAGAATAAAAAAAGAATAACTCATTATTCCAATACAAGTACCTCTAGTTGGATCTACGTTATCGCAATAATTATCTATTTTCGTTTCTAATTTTGTAGATATAGTATCTATCTTTAACTTTAATAAATTTAATATTTTTTTTGCTTTACTTAAAGCTTTTTTAGCTTGAATTTGAGCTTTTCGGCGCAAATTTTGTAAATTTTTTTTTGATTTAGATTTTCGTTTTTTTGGAACTGCCATATCTTTTTTTTCTCCTTCTTTTTAATCTTATGATATATATATATATATATATATATATATATATCTATAAAAATACTTAAAAGAAAAGCATTATAATATTGAAATAATATAAAACTTCTTTAATAAGTATATGCTAGGAGGGAGTCGAACCCCCGACCCCATGGTTCGTAGCCATGCGCTCTAATCCACTGAGCTACAAGCACAAACTTTTATATATTTATATAATAAATAATTTTATTATTTTTTTATCATCCAAAAATCTTTTTTTCATTTCTCTTACATCGTTTCTTTTAATTAATTTCTTTTATTTTAGAAAAGAATAAAATTCATATACATATTTAAAATTCACATAGGATACATTTATGAAACATCAAATGAAAACTTATAGACAAGTAGATCTTTTAGCTTCATGCAAATTAGAAAAAAATAAACAATTATCAAAAGACCTTTTAGCTATTGAACCATTCAATTGCGAAGCCTTTTTTGAAGAAATTCAACTTGAAAATTCTCCATCTATGAAACAATATACAAAAACATTACTAAAAGAAAATACAAAAGCACGTGTTTTAGTAGTAACATCTGGAAAAGGTGGTGTAGGAAAAACAACAACAACGGCTAATTTAGGAATGTCGCTAGCCCGATTTGGATATCGTGTTGCTTTAATTGATGCTGATATCGGGTTACGAAATTTAGATTTATTATTAGGATTAGAAAATCGTATTAATTTTACAGCCATGGATATTATTGAAGGAAAATGCCGACTAGACCAAGCGCTTGTACGAGATAAACGTTGGAAAAATTTAGCATTATTAGCTGTATCTAAAAACAATCAAAAATATAATGTAACTCAAAGACACATGCGACAATTAGTTTCCTCAATACTTAAATTAGGTTATCAATTTGTTTTAATTGATTGCCCCGCTGGTATTGATGTTGGATTTATTAATGCAATTGCGCCTGCACAAGAAGCTATAATTGTAACAACCCCTGATATAACAGCTATTCGCGATGCTGACCGTGTGGTAGGCTTATTGGAAGCAAATACTGTAATCAATAGTACATTATTAGTTAATCGTGTTCGTATGGATATGATTCAAAATAGTACAATGCTTTCAGTTAAAGATGTACAAGAAACTATTGGTATTAATTTATTAGGTGCTATACCAGAGGATCCAAATGTGATTATTTCTACTAATAGAGGAGAGCCTTTAGTTTTAGACAAAAAATTAACTCTTTCTGGTATTGCTTTTGAAAATGCGGCACGTAGATTAATTGGCCAAGAAGATTATATTGTAGAACTCTATGAACCACCTAAAGGCATGATTCAAAAACTACAAAATTTCTTTTTAGGAGAAAATTAAAAATATTTTTTGCTCTATTTCTATTTTTATGAAAAATTTAAAAAAATTGTTGTTTAACTTTCAATACGAGAAAATTAATTTTTTCTCATTATTTTTACTAGTATGTAGCTTTACACTTGGTAATTTAATAGGTATTATATCAAAAAAAATAAATTATAATATTTTTACTATATTTTTTTTTAATATAATAATAGAATTTATAAATTATTGTTGTTATTCTTCAAATAACATAGAACCATTATTTAATAGAATTCCTATACTAGGAAAAAAAAAATTTAAAACTTTTTTAAATATTTTTAAGCGTGGTCTATTATTAGGAATTTTTGTGGAAGCTTTTAAACTTGGAAGTTAAAGAAAAAATTACCCAGCATTAAACTATTTTCCCAAAAAGCCTCCCTTTCAGTATTTTCGCCCCAAATGCGTTTCACTGCTTAGTTCGGAATGGATAAATTATTAATAAATAAATTATTAAGGTGGGCCCGCATAAGCTGGAACACTGAGTATTAAAAAATTTATGGTCAAAAACGCTCGGTCTTTTAGTATATTTCAGCTGCTTCCATTACTGGCTATAAACCTAATACCTATCAAACGGTTAGTCTTACCGGGACCGATCTTTTTTAGTTAAAAACTAAAAAAAGAGAGTACTCATCTTGAGGTGAGCTTCCCACTTAGATGCTTTCAGCGGTTATCTTCTCCATACATAGCTACCCAGCGTTTCCTATTGGCATAAGAACTGGTATACTAGAGGTATGTCCTTCTAGGTCCTCTCGTACTATAGAAAAATCCTCTCAATACTCTAACGCCTACACCGGATATGGACCAAACTGTCTCACGACGTTCTGAACCCAGCTCACGTACCGCTTTAATGGGCGAACAGCCCAACCCTTGGGACGTACTACCGCCCCAGGTTGCGATGAGCCGACATCGAGGTGCCAAACCTTCCCGTCGATGTGAACTCTTGGGGAAGATCAGCCTGTTATCCCTAGAGTAACTTTTATCCGTTTAGCGACAGCCCTTCCACACGGAACTGTCGGATCACTAAGACCGGCTTTCGCCTCTGTTCGACTTGTAGGTCTTACAGTCAAGCTCCCTTATGCCTTTACACTCAACAGCTGATTTCCGTCCAGCCTGAAGGAACCTTTGCACATCTCTGTTACCTTTTAAGAGATGACCGCCCCAGTCAAACTGCCCGTCTGAAACTGTCAAGCGCCCTGCTTCAAGGGACGCTATTAGAATCATAGCTTTTTTAGAGTGGTCTCTCACTTTTTGGCTACAATTTTCCCAAAAGAAAATTTTTCGCGCCTCCCACCTAGACTGCGCAAAAAAAGCTCCAATTCAATTTCAGATTGCAGTAAAGCTTCATAGGGTCTTTCTGTCCAGGTGCAGGTAGTCCGCATCTTCACAGACATTTCTATTTCACCGAGTCTCTCTCCGAGACAGCGCCCAGATCGTTACGCCTTTCGTGCGGGTCGGGACTTATCCGACAAGGAATTTCGCTACCTTAGGACCGTTATAGTTACGGCCGCCGTTCACCGGGGCTTCAGTTACAAGCTTCTTCTTAAAAAGAATAACCTATTTCTTTAACCTTCCGGCACTGGGCAGGCGTCAGCCCCCATACGTTGTCTTACGACTTTGCGGAGACCTGTGTTTTTGATAAACAGTCGCCTGGGCCTGGTCACTGCGACCAAAAAATGAAAAATCATTCCCTGGTACCCCTTCTTCCGAAGTTACGGGGCCATTTTGCCGAGTTCCTTAGAGAGAGTTATCTCGCGCCCCTTAGTATACTCTACTAACCCACCTGTGTCGGTTTATGGTACAGGTATTTTGTATTTATTGATAATACAGGCTTTTCTTGAGAATATGATAGAGAATTTATTTATATAAAATAAACGCATTACTAATTAGTTAAAAATTGAGAAAGTTTTTTTTCTTTCTTAAACCTCTTAAGCTTGCACTGAAATCCAATAACAGCAAATTGCTACCTCTTCTGTCCCCTGGTATCAAATACAAAATAGTACAGGAATATTAACCTGTTTTCCATCGACTACGCCATTCGGCCTCGCCTTAGGCCCTGACTCACCCTTCATGGACGAACCTTGTGAAGGAACCCTTGGGTTTTCGGGGCATTGGATTCTCACCAATGTTTGCGTTACTCAAGCCGACATTCTCACTTCTGCTCAGTCCATTTAAATTTTCATTAAAACTTCTCCCCAAGCAGAACGCTCCCCTACCGATATTTTTGTTTAAAAAACGACATTTTGATTTAAAAAATTATAAAAAAATTAGAGATATGAGTAAGCGTATCATGGAGTCCTTTATATTAGAGCTCCAACACTTAATTCGGTTATTAAAAAATAACCTCTATAAAACAAAAAATATCCCACAGCTTCGGCAGATAATTAAGCCCCGGACATTTTCGGCGCAAAAACGCTAACACCAGTGGGCTATTACGCACTCTTTAAAGGATGGCTGCTTCTAAGCCAACCTCCTGGTTGTATTTGCATTTTCACCTCCTTTATCACTACATTATCATTTGGGGGCCTTAGCTGGTGGTCTGGGCTGTTTCCCTCTCGACAATGGAGCTTATCCCCCATAGTCTCACTATTACATCGTCATTTCTAGTATTCAGAGTTTGCCACGATTTGGTACCGCTCTCACAGCCCGCACCATAGCAGTGCTTTACCCCTAGATAAACTTAATGTAACGCTGCGCCTCAACACATTTCGGGGAGAACCAGCTAGCTCCGAGTTCGACTGGTATTTCACCGCTAACCACAGTTCATCCGCCAATTTTGCAACATTGGTCGGTTCGGACCTCCACTTGGTTTCACCCAACTTTCATCCTGACCATGGTTAGATCACTCGGGTTCGGGTCTAGAAAATATGACATGTTTCTAATTTAGAAACGCCCTCTTCAGACTTGCTTTCGCTAAGGCTTCGAAAAAATTCTTAACCAAGCCACATTTTCTAAGTCGCCGGCTCATTCTTCAACAGGCACGCGGTCAGTTTCTTTATAAACCTCCCACTGTTTGTCAGCATAGGGTTTCATGTTCTTTTTCACTCCCCTTCCGGGGTTCTTTTCACCTTTCCCTCACGGTACTGCTTCACTATCGGTCATCTAGGAGTATTTAGCCTTACGAGGTGGTCCTCGCTGATTCATACGGGATTTCACGTGTCCCATATTACTCGGGAAAACTTTAAATTAATAAGAAATTTTAAATTACTGGACTTTCACCATCTATGGTACAGTATTCAGCTGTTTCACATAATTTCTTTTAATCAATTTATAAAAGAAGTTATCCCACAACCCCAATTTTTAATAATTGGTTTAGGCTGCTTCCTTTTCGCTCACCACTACTAAGGAAATCGCTTTTGCTTTCTTTTCCTTCAGTTACTAAGATGTTTCAGTTCACTGAGTTCTCTCTAAATTGCTTATGAATTTAGCAATTAGTTTAAAAGGTTGCCCTATTCGGGAATCTTCGGGTCTTTACTTGTTTCCAGTTCGCCGAAGCATATCGTTGGTTCCACGCCCTTCATCGTCTCTAGATGCCTAGGTATCCACCCTACGCTTTAAATAATTTGACCATAAACAAAAACATTTTTGTTTTTGGTGGAGATAAGCGGATTCGAACCGCTGACATCTGCCTTGCAAAAGCAGCGCTCTACCAACTGAGCTATATCCCCATGTAGGCTATGCTGGATTTGAACCATCGACCTCACCCTTATCAGGGGTGCGCTCTAACCAGCTGAGCTAATAGCCTTATTCATTATGGATAATTATACTTCTGCTTTATTTATAATTATCCTTATTTAACATAATTTATATCCTTATTAAGGAGGTGATCCAGCCGCACCTTCCAGTACGGCTACCTTGTTACGACTTCACCCTAGTCATCAACTCTGCCTTAAGCACCCCCCTCCTTTTTATGGTTAAGGTAATGATTTTGGGCATAGCCAACTTCCATGGTGTGACGGGCGGTGTGTACAAAACCCGGGCACGTATTCACCGCAGTGTGGCTGACCTGCGATTACTATTGATTCCACCTTCATGCAGGCGAGTTGCAGCCTACAATCCGAACTGAGACCGGTTTTTTGAGATTTGCTTATCTTTGCAGAATTGCTGCTCTTTGTTCCGGCCATTGTAGCACGTGTGTCGCCCAGAATATAAGGGGCATGCTGACTTGACCTCATCCTCTCCTTCCTCCGGCTTAACACCGGCAGTATTTTGAATTTCCTTAAAAATTTAAGCAATACAAAAAAAGGGTTGCGCTCGTTGCGGGACTTAACCCAATATCTCAAGACACGAGCTGACGACAGCCATGCACCACCTGTGTTCACTTTTTTGGCATATATTATTTTAATTTAAATTAAAAAATTAAAATAATATATAAGTGACATGTCAAATCCTGGTAAGGTTCTTCGCGTTGCATCGAATTAAACCACGTACCCCACCAATTGTGCGGGTTCCCGTCAATTCCTTTGAGTTTCACTCTTGCGAGCATACTTCCCAGGCGGGAAACTTAATGCGTTAGCTACGATACTGAATGTTTTTTATACACCCAACACCTAGTTTCCATCGTTTACGGCGAGGACTACTGGGGTATCTAATCCCATTCGCTCCCCTCGCTTTCGTCTCTCAGTGTCAGTGATGGCCCAGCAGAGTGCTTTCGCCTTTGGTGTTCCTCCCGATATCTACGCATTTCACCGCTTCACCGGAAATTCCCTTTGCCTCTACCACACTCTAGTCTAAAAGTTTATTTCGCATTTTTAGAGTTAAGCCCTAATCTTTAACAAAATACTTTTTAAACAACCTACAGACTCTTTACGCCCAATTATTCCGGATAACGCTTGCATCCCCTGTCTTACCGCGGCTGCTGGCACAGAGTTAGCCGATGCTTATTCTTCAGATACCGTCATTATTCTTTTCTGAAAAAAGAAGTTTACGACCCATGGGCCTTAATCCTTCACGCGGTATTGCTCCGTCAGGCTTTCGCCCATTGCGGAAAATTCCTCACTGCTGCCTCCCGTAGGAGTCTGGGCCGTGTCTCAGTCCCAATGTGGCTGATCATCCTCTCAGAACAGCTACTGATCATTGCCTTGGTACGCTATTATCGCACCAACTAGCTAATCAGGCGCAAGCCCTTTTTTTGGCAGCTTTCGCTTTTTTCTTCTCAGTTATATAATGTATTAGCTATCGTTTCCAACAGTTATCCATTTCCAAAAAGCAGGTTCTTACGTATTACTCACCCGTCCGCTACTCAGTATATCTAAAAGATACCTTCGTTCAACTTGCATGTGTTAAGCATACCGCCAGCGTTCATCCTGAGCCAGGATCAAACTCT